ATTGACCATAATTTACAAGAACATTCTGTAGTATTAGTAAGAGGTGGAAGAGTCAAAGATTTGCCCGGTGTTAAATATCACATAATTCGAGGAATTTTAGATGCTGTCTCAGTCAAAAACCGGAAACAAGGGCGTTCTAGTGCGTTGTATATTCTTATCTAAGATTTGTATCATTTTATGATGATGCCATGTCAATTGCTAAAAACATGTAAAGTATATGGCTAACCCAATAACGAACGTTTTCTAAGGGGACTAGAGCAGGCTAAAACAATAAGGATAATATATGTCTAAGGTTTAATATTGAATTCATTTTATAAGTTTTCCCTTACTTAGTGTGTGTTAACATAAAATTGGAAATGTCTTGACTTTTTTGGAGCAGACTCAATTCAAATAGCATTGATTTAAAACACCTTTTCCTTTTTTATACTCTTTTTTAAACCTAAGGACCTAATCGTATAGATATAGAAAATACAAGATTTCTAATCATAGCAAAAGAAAGGAAACGGATACTCAATTGAGAATGAGTAAACATAATTCTATGCATAAGAATGAATATCTTCTATATATGCAAATAGAATCATGTGGAAAGCCGTATCCGACGAAAGTCGTATGTACGGTTTGGAGGGAGATCTTTGATACCTTTAGAGATCTACCCTACAATATGGAGTTAAAAAGCCGAAATAAGTAATGATTAGTCTTTATGAAATAAATTTATGAACCTTTTTCACACTCATGTCACGCCAAAGTATTGTAGAAAAGAAAATTGATAAATTTGATCCGATCTATCATAATCGATTAGTTAACATGGTCGTTAACCGTATTCTTAAGAACGGAAAAAAATCATTAGCTTATCGAATTTTTTATCAATCTCTAGAAAAGATTCAAGAAAAAACAGAGAAAAATCCACTAATTGTTCTACGTCAAGCAATAGACAAATTAACTCCCAAATTGATAGTAAAATCAAAACGTGTAAGTGGATCAACTTATCAAGTTCCCATTGAAATAAAAGAGAAAGAAGGAAAAATACTTGCGATTCGTTGGTTATTAGAGTCATCCCGAAAACGTTCTGGTCCAAATATGCAATTCAAATTAAGTTACGAAATAATGGATGCTGCCAGAGAGAAAGGCAATGCTATACGCAAGAAGGAAGAGATTCATAAAATGGCAGAATCCAATAAAGCTTTTGCGCATTACCGTTAATCCACTAACTAGTATAAATTAGATCCACAGATCTATTCCATTTTGATCAATAAAAGAAAACTTACTTTCTAAAAATTGATACAAATTTTATTGGAACGAAAATGAAAGGAAAAGAAGAATGAAAAAGAAATCATAGATATAATGATAATAAGTAGATTCTAAATAAAATGTTGCTCAAATATTAATTGAAGTTAGTCACTAATGATCCGGACAAAATGAAAAATGCATTTTTTTATACATTAAAATCATTTTTATGAAAGAATTGAATTTGCTTCTCTTCTATGGAAGTTCCATTTTACCAGAATGCATCCTGATTTTCGGCCTATTTCTTCTTCTAGTAATCGATGTCATTTTTGATCAGAAAAAGACAACTTGGTTTTATTTCATCTCTTTAACAAGTTTAGTGCTGAGCATAACTTTTTTGTTATTTCAATGGAGAGAAGAACCCACGATCAGTTTTTTTGGCAATTTACAAACAAACAATTTTAATAAAATATTTCGGTTTCTCATTTTATTATGTTCCACTTTGTGTATTCCTCTATCCGTGGAATACATTCAATGTACAGAAATGGCTGTAACAGAGTTTTTGTTATTCATATTAACAGCTACTCTAGGAGGAATGTTTTTATGTGGTGCTAATGATTTAACAACTATCTTCGTATCTTTAGAATGTTTAAGTCTATGTTCTTATCTATTATCTGGATATACCAAAAGAGATGTTCGGTCTAATGAGGCTATTATGAAATATTTACTTATGGGTGGAACAAGTTCTTCCATTCTTGCTTATGGTCTTTCTTGGCTATATGGTCTATCTGGAGGTGAGATTGAAATTCAAGAAATAGCCAATGGTCTTATAAATACACAAATGTATAACTCTCCAGGAATTTGGATTGCACTTCTATCTGTAACGGTAGGAATTGCATTCAAACTTTCTTTAGTTCCTTTTCATCAATGGACCCCCGATGTATATGAAGGAGTGCGATTCGTTTGATAAATTATTACATACAATATCTTTTTTAGAGATGTTTGTTTCTATTTATAAAAACTCTATAGACATGTGAAAAAAAATATTATTATTCCCACTTGGACTAAGACATCACTTTTACCAAAAATTTGAATTGAATTAAGGTAAAGCAAAGTAAGAAACAAACTCAATTGTTTGATTGAATTAACACACTACACCACCCCAATACAATAAATAACTTTTAAAAATGAATTATTACGGGTAGTTTTTAACAAAGGATCAGATTGACGTGTACTTTTATTCTTAACGTAGATGCTACATAGTAAGTTTTCATTCTTCAGAAACTACGAGTGTAAAAAAGAAGGCATCCGTCGACAAAAAGATTACCCTAAGATGAGCATCTCATGACTATTCAGAACGATTTAAATCAGATGGTTTTATTTTTTCTTTTTAACTCTTTCATAACTGAACTTAAAAAAAGAAAAAAAAAATGATTTACATACTAAATGATTTACATACTATATTACATACTATAATAACCACTGAGTAAGGATTCCTCGCGAAGTTAAGGACTAGTTATTCTTTATATCAATTGAATATATTCAATCTTATACATACACGAGGAAGGTAATACAAAAAAGAGAATCAAATGATTCTGCAAATTTTTTTTATCACTTAGGAGCCGTGCGAGAAGAAAGTCTCATGCACGGTTCTGAATGAGAGAAGGGAGAATTCCTCTTTTCGACTCTAACTCCCCCACTCCAGTCGTTGCTTTTATTTCTGTTATTTCAAAAGTAGCTGCTTCAGCTTTAGTCACTAGAATTTTCGATATTATTTTTTATTTCTCATTGAACGAATGGCATCTTCTTTTGGAAATATCAGCTATTCTTAGCATGATATTAGGAAATTTAATTGCTATTACTCAAACAAGTATAAAACGTATGCTTGCATATTCATCGATAGGTCAAATTGGATATATCCTTATTGGAATAATTGATAAAGACCCAAATAACGGATATGCAAGTGTGATAACTTATATGCTGCTCTATATTTTTATGAATTTAGGAACTTTTGCTTGTATTATATTATTCAGTCTACGTACAGGAACAGATAACATTCGGGATTATGCAGGATTATACGCGAAAGACCCTTTTTCAGCTTTGTCTTTATCTTTATGTCTGCTATCTCTAGGAGGGATTCCTCCATTAGCAGGTTTTTTTGGAAAACTTTATCTATTCTGGTGTGGATGGCAAGCAGGCTCCTATTTATTGGTTTCGATAGGACTCTTTATGAGTGCTATTTCCATATATTATTATCTTAAAATAATTAAGTTATTAATGACTGAAAGAAACAAAGAAATAACTCCCTACGTGCAAAATTATAGATTATCTTCTTCAATCTCAAAAAATTATATCGAATTTAGTATGATTATATCCGTAATAGCATCTACTTTATTGGGAATAATAATGAATCCAATTGTTGCAATTGCCCAGGATACATTATTTTAGAGATTGATATTTTTTTAATATAATTTTCACTAACTGTAAAAAAAGGAAGAATTGCCCTTATATTCATATTCTTAAAATCACAGGGAATAGGCTAGGCTTAAATTATCAGATGAACTTCTAATTACAAAATCAAATTGATCATTCAATTAGAAGTTCATTTTGTACCAAAACAAAATATAGATTTTCTATCTGAGAAAAAGTCTTTCAAACATGTGTAAATAAAATATTTGTAATTCTTAACTTCTATTTAAAAGAGAAGTTAAGAATTACAAAACAGGGGTGGAGATAATATAATCTCCATACTGAATTGAATCGAGATAAGCTTGCTGCGATTCTTTCATCTAAAAAACAGAGTGCAATAACTGTTTATTATGCATCCAGCAGGAATTGAACCCGCGACTTCCCAATTATGAGTTGGGTGCTTTTACCATTCAGCCATGGATGCTATGGTAAAGTGATTTCATTATAATAAGGTAACCAATTCAATTCTATTTCTCTTTTATTAGAAATAACAAGAAACTTTTTTTTTTACAAATTGTACAATAGTTGAATAACTTGTATTGACTACCTCTTTCTTATTATAATTCAATTTAATAAGTAATAATTACACTATATTATCTTACAAAAATGATAAAAAAGAATATATGGAAAAACGTGAAAATTCGTGGTCTACGGACCCTATCGGAAAAAACCGAGAAATAGTTTGGTCCTTTAGCGTTCAGTCGAAATTGAAAGATTACATGATGGAAATATTCGTTCCATGGAACGAATCCAATTTGGTGAGATTGCTAAGTCAAATATTTTCTGGTCGAGAAAGTGTTGTTAAGCTTTTTGATTTTCGGATTCTTAGTACATTGCTTATACGGGATATACGTATATTTATCTTAAAAGGTCAAGCAATAAAAGCTGTAATGATAATAGCATTACCATTACTTTTCTATTTTTTGAATATTCGATTAATTGAAAGAAACAAATCATCAAAATATAATTTGATGAAGATATTTCCGGCTGTACAACATTTTGGAGCTAGAGCTAGAAAGGAAAATTTGTTGCTCGTTCCGCATCGTTTTATGTTTTCGCCAAAAGTCCGAAGGAGATATCAACGTTGCTTGCTCAATCCAAAAGAACATGTTTGGATTTTATCCAGTTCTAAAACAAATCTGAATCAGAAAAATGATAGAATATCAGAGAAACAAGAAACAACAAGTTGGGAAAGCCTTTTGGAGAAGGAATCTAATGGCATCGAATGGGAGATTGATTCATCTTTTAATTCAATTCCAGAATATTGGAAATCTGAAACAGAACCTGAAAATCTTTATGAATGGCAGGAGTCATTACTTTATCTTGATCGAAGCAAAAGTATTGAGGAAGTAGAAAACAAACTCGAACAACTAGAAGTTGAACTAGTTCAAGCAGAAAAAGAATTTGCTATTTCTTCAGAACCAGAAGAAATCATAAATATAGAAAGAAAACGAAAAGTTCGAGAAATCGAAAGCTACAAAGAAGGGCTACGAAGACTAAGGAGACTCCGTAAGGAGACAAAATTGAAGTATTTTGAACAAGAAAAAATATTACAAGAAGAATCAGATCAAGCAAGAGAATCTTTTCCCTTTTCAGAGACGGAAGTTTTTCAAACGTTGTTTGACCCTTTGTTAATAGATGAATCATGTATAAGTATTAATTATAACAATAAACCGAGTGAAAAATTCAAATTGTTGAAAGGGCGACAAGATGCTTTTCAATATTTCAGGGGATTAGAAAAGAATAGAATTGTTGATCTATGGAAGGTTCAAAAATTTCTTCAAAATCCTTCTGTCAATTATGATATTTTACCAGATCGCGAATGGAACATCAGAAAAGACTATATAAACCAATTCAATTGTATTCGATTTATGAAATCGAATTTATCTTCAAGATCTCCCTCATCCTGTGATCAAAATAAAGAACAATTAGCATTAAATGATGATTTCCAATTAAAAAAATTTGTTCTTAAAATAACAGACCAATTTACTCTATCAATAACTAAGCCTAATCTCTATTACCCTAATGATGAAATTGACCTAGATATCGATGATCGTGTGAATGAATTACATTTATTCAACCAGACTCTATTGAAGTCCTTCAATTACTTCTTCAATTCCAAAGATGAATTAACGCATGATTCTTTCCTTCGGGTACTCAATATTTTTGAAAAAAAGAAAACATCAGAAGATGATAACACTAAACAACTAATATTTAATAAAATATTGAGTAGATACAAGATTCAAGCTAACAAGCATGTTGAAATTGAAAAAGCATTTATGAGATTCGATTTCTTGAAGAACGTATTGGCACCTGTTGTATCAAAATCTGATTTGAATGAATATTTCTTAAAAGATTTTGTATTAAAGGATTTGTTCCAGAAGTATTATTTTTTGGAATACCATAAATACTATATGGAATTACAAAGATACTCTTTGGAATTACAGAAAGTATTGAATAAGAATAAATACTATTTGGAGTTACAGAAAGTATTGAATAAGAATAAACACTCTTTGGAATTACAGAAAGTATTGAATACGAATAAATACTATTTGAAATTACAAAAACACTCTTTGGAATTACAGAAAGTATTGAATACGAATAAATACTATTTGAAATTACAAAAACACTCTTTGGAATTACAGAAAGTATTGAATAAGAATAAATACTATTTGGAATTACAGAAAGTATTGAATAAATACTATTTGGAATTACAGAAAGTATTGAATAAATACTATTTGGAATTACAGAAAGTAGTGAATAAATACTATTTAGAATTAGATAAGGCATTCCATAAATACTCTTTGGTATTTCATGAATACTATTTGGAATTACAGAAAGTAGTGAATAAATACTATTTAGAATTAGATAAGGCATTCCATAAATACTCTTTGGTATTTCATGAATACTATTTGGGATTTTCGACTAAATACTCTTTGGAATTACAGAAAGTAGTGAATAAGAATAAATTGGAATCACAAAAAGTATTGGATAAATACTATTTGGAATTACATAACTATTTGGGATATTTCTATGTGGAATTCCATAAATACTATATGGAATTACAAAGATACTCTTTGGAATTACAGAAAGTATTGAATAAGAATAAATACTATTTGGAATTCATCTATTTTCTCAAAACATTAAGTCGCAATTTTAATAATGTAACGCAAGATGCAATTAACCAGCATTCATCAAGTTGGATAATGTGTCAGAAAGAATGTTTGGATCGCCCTATTTTTCGACCTGTTCAGATTAGAAATCCAAATTTTTTAAACACTTTTGTATTATCCAAAAAGATCGAATACTTTCAACAAAGATTAGAATATCTCTTGTCCATTTCCAAACAAAACAATTTCAAAAAGAGAGTGTTAGATCCAATTGAATTATCGACTATTCAACATTGGGGTTGGTTTGGGGATCCCAATGAAATTCATGATACTGAAATTAATAGGATTATCTCGAAGAATATTAATCATTCGAAGATTCTCTGGGCCAAGCTTAATGAAAATGTTTGGGCCAAGTTTAATGAAAATGGCACAAAATGTAAATCAATTCCTAATCTTGAATCCAAACAAACATTAAATGAGAAAAAACCAATAATTGAATTTATTATTGACGTCTTTGATAATGGAAAAAATTACATGGAATTATTGGAACTATTTAATAACGCGGGTCTTTCGGCAATATTTGATAATCAAGACAATTGGTTGAATCCTTTAAAACTCTCTAATCAAAATTCATTGAGAGCTTCTTTTTACAAAGCAAATACCTTTGAATTTTTAGATTATTTACACCGTCCTCGTCTTTTTTATAAAAAAAGATTGGCTTCTTACATGGGAAGGATTCATCTCAAAAATAAGAATGGAACATATGGACAATTATTAAATTTAGTTTTCATTCCTAACAATCTGGTTTCTTCTTCTATTAACGAAATGAGAGCTGTGTACTCAGAGAAAGAAACTATCTCACTCATAAAGTCACAAGTCAATATATTATTGGATAAATATTTATGTGACAAAGTGCTAATTCATGATTTGCATAAATCGTCTAATTTCTTTGATAAATTGAATTCTATTATTCGTAGAAATATCAATTTCTCGATTGAAGATATATCTAAAACTCCTTTAATAAGCGTACAAATTGTCAATTTTGACAAAAACTCTTGCTATCCTTTTTTAAATAGTTCAGATTTAGAAGAAAAGATCTCTAGCCAGTATTCTCAAAATAGTTTTAGTTCAAACATAGATCTTATTCAAACTCAATCTTATCAAGATGATCTATTGTCCGAAATATCTTTGCGAATGAATGCAGAAAAAGCAAAATATAGTTCAACAGAAAGTTTAAAAGATATAATAGAAGACAAAGCTATAGGTGACTTTATGGAAGACGAAGCCATAGGTGAGTTTATGGAATTCAAATCCATAGGTGACTTTTTTGATAAAGAAAAATTAAAGTTAGTATTTTCAAAACTAAAGTGTTTTGGAATAATTTCTTTTAATCAAAATCAAATAAATATTCTTTTTGATCAAATAAATATTATTTTTGAGAAATGGGGTTTGTTTCAAACACATAAGTCATGGTTGTGGTTTTTTACTTCCACAGGGTGGAAATATACTAAAAATCTGTTTTTTACTCTTTTTTCGGAAATAGAAATACCAATAAATAATATTAATCAGTTGGTATCAATCCCGGGCAATATTAGGCAAAATTGGAATCACAATTTGAATATTTTGTGGGCACTTTATCATCAATTTTGGAAAGTTCTAAAGTGGGAATTTAGAGATAAAATTGATCAAATTATCACAATATTGAATGATCAAATTCTCATAATATTAAATGATCAAATTCTCCCTATATTAAATGATCAAATTCTCCCGATATTGAATGATCAAATTCTGCCTATATTCAATCTTATGTTATCCCGCTGGAATATTGACAAATTATTGCAAGAAACAAATGAAGAAGTATTTAAACAAGTACTTCGGGGAAAGGATCTATCAATATCATTTGATGTATGGAAATATATACAAAATGTTCCGGAATATGATATTTTTCTTTATATCTTCATTGGGTTTTTCTTTTATATTTCCTCCATAATTCCTTTATTGTTGATTCAGTTCTATAGGAACTTCTATCTCATCAGAGTTTTGCAGTATAATTCCTACTGCTTTGATAGAGTAGGAGAAATGATTAGATCTTATAAAAGGCTTAGAAATTTTTCTAATTTAAATTGGTATGGTTCTTGGCTTACATTTGTGGACTATATCGAGCTGGACTCGGATCCTGATGATATAGGATTATTGCTACTATTTAAAATTTGGTATGTCAAAAATATTAAATGGTTGCGGCCGCGTTTTCGAGAATGCCGGAAATATAACTCACTTATAAAAACAATTTTGTACGAATTTGAAGTGGATGACTTTCTTTTGAGAGAAAATCGATTGTTTTTACTACAAGAAAAAATATCTCAATTTGAATCGAAATTAACCCCCCCTATTGGTTTATTTCATGAATTTGAAAAAAAAGAACAGCCAGGACTTCTTTACTTTCGATATTTAGCTGAATTTATTCAGAGAGGCCTAACTCATAGAATAGGCTTAATGAATTCCGAATTAAATTCATTGTTTTTAGCAGAAATGCCGATCTTCGCTGCTTTTTATCATAAGATGACTTCCATCCCAATTCGTCCATCCTTATATGACCACGTGAGATTTTACCCACTCTACCCAGTACCGTCCTTTTCGAATCGAATTTTATTGATAGGGCCTAAGGAAACTGGACGATCCTACTTGGCTAAAAGTTTAGCAGCAGATTCTTATTTACCTTTAATAAGAATATCTCCTAAAAGTTTTTTGAGGCAGCAAAAACTTCTGTCTCGCTATGAACCCGAGTATACATCTTCAGCTAAACAATCATACCTTGAGCATGAAAATATCCTCAGGTCTCTCGGCTGGTCAGGCAGGCCAAAAGACGTAGCTGAGAAGGAGTACTATGATAAAAAACCTCATAAGTTTTTGTATGATCGAGTGAATAATCCTAACCCTCCAGAGTATTTTGCGAGAAGAGTAATCCAATTCGTATTTGCACTCAAATTGGCAAAATTGATGTCTCCTTGCGTCATATGGATTCCAAGCATTCATGAACTGAATGATTACTTTTTTATTATTGCATTATTGGTAGAACTCCTTGGGGATCCATATAATCCGATTGATGGTGAAAAAGAAACCACCATCAAACAAAATATTGTTGTTATTGCCTCAACTGATATTCCAAAAAAAATTGATCCAGTTCTAATAACTCCTCCTCGTAGTAAACGAAGATTCGATACATTTATCAATACTAAAAAGTTGCCTGCCCCATATCGAGAAAAAGAATTTCCTTTGCTTTTACGTAACAAAGGGCTCTACTTGAAAAAAGAATGGAACTGCTATGATGAATTTGGATTAACTACGAAAGGCTTTACTATGCAAGATCTAGCAAAACTTGCTGATGAAATATTTCTAATTAGCATGAGCCAAAATACTTCAGCTATAGACAATGATATAATTGGAGTAGCTTTGTATAGATCAAATTGGGGTCCTTGCAATTATAATCTGAAGTTCAGTGAATTTTTTAAAGGACTTCCTTATAAGATAGGAAAAGCCATTATACAAAATAAACTAACGTATTTAAAAAATTCTCTAAGGCTTAATCTAGATTTCGAGGGTCGAAGGGCAAACTATTTGCATCAATGGTATTTAGAACCTTCAATTGCCGGAACAGTTGCGAAAGAGTTCACCGTATTCTATCATATTTTGGGTTGCTTGGCCGGATCAGTAGCGCAAGATTGTTGGTTTTTATCGGAATCAAATAGAGAGAATTGGAGTCCTTTTGATCCTTTCATTGAAAATGATTTCATTCTAGCTTCGAGTCTCTTACAGGGTCTTCTGGAAGAATTTCCATCGTTGGCAATATATCGGGGCAATTCTGATTACATAACAATTGCTCCTCAGTTCAAAAAAGATACGATGCAAAAAGGATTATCTTCTATACTAGATAAAATCGTTTTATCTAAAGAATTAAGAAATTCCTACGGAGAAGAGGATGAAACTTCTATAGTTTGTGATTCTAGGACCTGGCGTTTTAGTTTTATTCGCAGCAATCGATTTGAGCATATAAAAGATATAACAATAGAAAATCCATTATTGGATTATCTTCACCTGTTTGGAGGGTTTCAAGAAAGACCGACCCGTCTTTCTAGCTTATATTGGAAGAAATTTCTAATGTCTGGCCCCGACTTCCGGCCTCTTTATGCTGGGAAGGACGATATTATAGAAAGAAAGACAGCTGCTTTCTGGGAAGCAAAATTATTATACAAAAAGTTTCAAAGGATGGGAATATATCAATTTGACACAGAAGAGTATGCAATGGAGTATAAACCTTTAAATACACCAGTAATCTGTCTAGCTCGTCGATTTCTTTGGGATCCCGTGAGTATTCGCTTTTTAAATAAGCACTCTTCTTTTGAACGAAGAGAACTTTTTCTTCCTAAAGAACTTGTGAAGAGCATTTATCTTACTTATTCTTCAACAAGAGAACTAAATATCAGTATTAAAAAAACGTTGAAGTCTATTCTAAAGCGTAAAAAGGTGAGAAAAATAGCCCTAGGAATAAAAATTCAGACTAATGATGACGATTTACCTCTTAATATTAAAATGGAAGAAAAAGAAAATTTTGAAAATTTCAAACGCTTTCAAGAAATTGGTATCCGATTGAGACGTGTATTACCTTATCCCCAATCGGTGATAAGTGAACGTTGGTTCCGTGAAAAAACACGGGATGATAAATTTAAACAACGTTTGCTCAAGGGAGAAAGGGAAAATATAGATTTATTATCTAATGAATCTCTTACTTATAAAACTCTATCCGAAAGTTATGAATATTTATCAAATTTATTCTTCTCTAATAGAATGTTATTTAAACAAATGATCGATACATTATTAAGAACAAAATGGCTTTCTACGAATGCCATTGATTGTTTATTGGCGGAAGGATTAAATAACAATAAAAAAGCCTAGATCTTTCATTCATTTTGTTCAAATTTGATCGGTCCGAATTTTGCCTTCAAAACTTTTTCAAAAAATCAAATCGAATTGATAAATCTTAATAGTATGCTTACATCAATCAATTCGACTTGATTTTTCAATATGAACAATGGCAATTGAATTACTCATTCAATTGCCATTATGATATTAATAATGGCATTATTTAATATGTATGCCTTGAAGAGGATTCGAACCTCCACGCTGTTTAGCACGACATTTTGAGTGTCGCGTGTCTACCATTCCACCATCAAGGCATTCAAGAAGCTAATTCTATTTCATCGAATATTTGACAATATTAATTGTTTTTTGTACAATATAGATATTGTAGAATATAGATATTGACTGTATAATACTCAATATAGTTGAGAAAAATAGGTTTTTATCGAATGTTTGACAATATTAATTGTTTTTTGTATAATGTAGATATTGTAGAATATTATAATGTAGATATTGTAGAATATAGATATTGATTTTATAATACTAATAATATAGTTGAGAAAAATAGGTTTTTATCGAATATTTGACAATATTAATTGTTTTTTGTGTAATGTAGATATAGTTTAGTTCAATAGTGGAAGAGAAAGTGGATCGGATAGAATATTCTGTTTAGCTTATTAAATTAAATGGTTGAATGGCGCCTTTAGAAATATGTTTTATTTTCTATTAATAAGCCAAGAAATTAACATAAGATAGATATATAATCACCGTTTTTAGAAAAAAATAGCTCCTAATTAAGAATATTCGGTAGGTAGAACACATATATGAGATAAGTAATGATATACTTATAGTGCTATCATATACCAAAAATTATCTATGATAATATATTGATCTATGTAATACAGTTAGGGAGTAGATTCGATGTTGTCGTTAATCTCTGTATATAGATGGTGTTATCTAATGATCTATGCAAGCCAGTTTCTCAATATTCCATAAAATAGAAATAGGTTAGTAATCTAATTCTATAGAGAAATTGTAATATTAAATAAAAAAATGATCCGAATGTTATGTTAATAACGTTAAAATCATAGTTTGTCGGTTTGTAAAGTTTATTTTGAACAAAGGAAATAGAAAATGAATAAATAAATAAATGGAATGAATAAATAAATTCTGTTAATTATTATGTAATATAGCCTAGGGGAGATTAAAACACTATGATTAATTACATCATACCGTGGGTCGGCAGGTCCACGCCGGTTCTATTATTTGGGGTTTATTATGGGTTTTTAGCAACATTGCCAATTGGTCCGGCCCAAATGTATTTTATTCGATCGATGTTGATTCAAAACAAAGTCGTCGACAACAGAAAAATTGTTCCTGCAGGGAATTTGATTCTTAGTGGTTCTTTTGTGGCACAACTGGTGGTCTTCTCATCCATATATGTAGCGCCTATTTATGCGAGTATTTGGAAACCCCATTTGATGACAATCATGCTTGTTCCCGTTCTATTTTTTCTTGTTTTTCAAAGAGCTTTGATTCGGAGATACCCTTGGCTTCAAAATCCGGCAATAGAATTCTTTATTGGAGTCGCTTTACAACTGCTAAACCCCGCCCTTTTCGGTAAATCTATCTATACCCGATTAATTAATCTGATGCTATTCAGATATAGCGGAAACTTTTTATTTCTGCTGAGTACCGCAGCCGGATGGTTGAGCGGACAAATTCTTTTTGTCAAAATGACGAAAATTTTTTGTTCACGGGTGGAAAATGATGTTCCCTTAAAAAGGGATAGAAAGGGGGAACTTTTCGCCTTCAGCTTTCAAATTATTTTCTTCGGCTATGCCATGCTGGCATGCTACGGGAGGAATCCTTCTTTCATCGCTACTAAGTGGAATGATTCAAGGACGTTCATTCAAGGTCCTCGAGAAGAACTTGAAGAATTATCATTAGAGTTATCTGATAAGAAAAAATCTTTTAGGAGTGAGCTAAAGGCACCTAACAAGAAAAAAAAACATAAGAAGCACAAGCCTAAAACTCCTATTAATATTCAAAAAAATGAGGAGAATGCTAATAAGCCGTCCATTCCTTTGTCTCCTTCTTTTAGAACGCTAGTGAGAATTTTATCTTTGGAAGATAAATTGGATACTGACACATATTCAAAATTCTCACCTTTTCTAATCAAAAGGTGGCCATTAATATTGTTTGATTCTAATCGGTTTAACGACCCCCTCCGATACGTGAGTATAGGAGATTATATTCTGCGTGGCCCTGTGAGGAGCCAAGTTGCTGAATATTTCTTCGATATTTGTATCAGTGATGGCCATCAAAAAATTTCTTTCACAGCTCCGCCAAGTATCTCTTTTTTTGCCAAAATGGCAAACTTGGGTGATCAAAGTCTTGATTCAAATCAGGATCACCTTGATGAATGGATAGAAAAAAAATGGGAGAGGAAAACTTCTTTAGGCGAAGAGCTTGAAAATAGGGTGAGAGCTCTAAGCAATGGATCTCCTGTTGTCAAAATTCTTGAAAAGAAAATTCGATTTTCAAAAACAAAAGATAAAAAGCGTCTTTCAGAAGTTGATGATCCTTTACTTAGTGGGCCATTCCGTGGGTCAATGAATCAATTTAAGTCACCTTGGATGCTTTATTCGGAGGAGCACTTGAAAGAGCAAAAAAAGAAACTGTCAGAATCTAAGAACCAGGATTCTACCAATAAGAACCATGATTCTACTAATAAGAACGATGATTCTACCAACCAACGATTTTCTTTAATTCGACCAGAAAATAAAGAAAGAATCGTTCAACCGCGAATCAAACTTATTTCAAAATGGTGGATAGATAAAATTCGTATGGTCTTATTAGAAGAACAGAACAGAAGAAAATGGTTAGATGAATCTACTTTGGAGGACTTAAAGAAGAAATATGATAAAATTTATCCTAAAAATTTATCTTCATTAGAATATGTTTTCAACACATTGGTCCCGGCGCCTTTAAAGAAAAGAATAGAAAAAGACATTGCTTCTTGCGAGAAAAAATTGTTAACAAATTATTTGTTGCATATTTTTCTTGAAACTACGGGTACCAAATGGGAATTGCTTCTTAGTGTTCTTCCTACCGAGCAGGCTTTGCTTTATGAGCAACTTTTTTTTATTAATTCGGACGGATTCTCAAACTCTCAAGTATCTATGGATATTGAAATATCAGAGAAGGATATTCTTAAGGATTTTGCAGATATTTTAGAAGAGGATCGGCCTTCTTCTAATAAGGAACATACTAAGGATAAAAAACATAAGAGCGATAAATCAAATATTCATCTTGATGAATATTTCTTTGAAAAGGAACAATCTGAGCAAGATATGAAGGATTTCGCAGATTTTCATGAACTTTATGTCCTTTATAGCAAATTAATAGAACAGGAAAAAACCCGTCTTGATGATTACGAACCTCGAATCCGAGATTTTAACAGGTTTGTTGTTCCTAAATTGCCCTCTACCCTATTATCTGGAGTTCACGACCCTATAGCTGTCAAAGATTGTCTCGAAACTCGCCCAAAAAAAGCTCGGCAGTTAATAATTATAAAGCCCTTTGACAAGCTCGAGGAACTGGAAAAGAAAAAACAGGAGGAAGAACGAAAGAAGAATGAGGCCTTAGAAACAACAAAAAAAGGGTTGTTTAAACCTTTAAAAGAAAAAGTTATTGAAGAAGAAGAAACTTTTGAACAAGAAGAAGCGAACAAGGAAGGGGATGAAGAAGAGGATCTTGTATCCAAAGATATATACGTCTTTAGTTATCCTTATGAAGGAGATTTTCGTCGAGATTTGGTAAAAGGAGCTGTCCGTTTTCAACGACGAAAAGTTTCAGCAATCAACCATTGGATACCGAGACCAGAGTCGATTCTTTTCGGGAGACTAAAATCAATGACTCAAAAGTCACATCACAAACCTGTGCCTAAGAAGGACGAAAAGAAAAGAATAACTGCAAGATCCCGAAGATTATACGACAAATTTTTGGAAAGACGCGAAAGACGAAAAGAAGATCGTCGTCGCCGAACACAGCAAACCTTCGACGGGGAAGTTATTCACTATGTCAGAGCTGCTCTCTTGTTTACTCATACGTATTTAAGGAAACGATTGTATTTCCCTACTTTGATAATAGCTAAAAATATTGGTCGTACTTTACTGTTTCAAGTTCCCGAATGGGAGCAGGATTGGTTCAACTTGGAAAAGGAATCATATCTCAAATGTAATTATGATGGATATGAATTGACGGACCCGGATGTCCCGAAAAAGTTCCTAAAAGATTACATCAAAGAAGGTATTCAAATCAAGATTGTATATCCTTTTCGCTTAAAACCTTGGTATGAATCTAATTCTGCTAACATTGAAAAAAAAACAACAGGATACTTAACTATCTATGGTACAGAAATTGAATCACCTTTTGGTAATCCACCAAACGTGCCTTCTTTTTGGGAACCTATTGGCGAATGGATTTGGAATTATACGTCCGATCGGGCAAAACCTATTATCGAACCTATCCGCGAATTGATAGAATTGATACAAAAGAATAGTGAGACGATAAATGAAAAAGTTAAGACAAAAATCAACCTAGATACTAGTAAAGAAATCAACCTAGATACTAGTAAAGAAAGCAAAATTATTCGGACTAGGCCTACGTCTAATATCCAATTTTCTTTAGAAATAGTAGAAGATGAACATGAACCATTTTCAATCCAGATGGAGCAAAATTTGGATCTTCCAGATCCAGATGATTGGACAATCACAATGAATGATCGAATCAACCAAATGAATGAAGAATATCGCTTCAATCTAGATATTTATAATAAATTGAAAGCTGATTTTAAACAGAGAATGGATCAACCTTCTCCTAACATAAAATCCAAATTGAAAAAAGAGTGGATTCGAATCAAAATTTGGCGTTCGTGTTTACAAAAGAAAAGTCTTCGCTTCATCAGGAAGAAATTGCCGTTCTTTATGAAAGTTATTCATTTTAGGGTGAAATTGCTACTTATTGATCTCAAAATAAGTATGTTCAATATGATCGAGTCAAATTTGGAATTTTGCATGCAATTGAGTAGAAGTTTTGAAACAATGAAAAAAATATTCAATAGCAATCATCCAATTAGCAAAAACGTCGAATCCAAATGCCAAGGAAAAGAAATTTCCCAAGCGTACGTTTTTCATCAAATATGGAAAGAAATAAGAAATATGAAAGGATTCTATGCCCAAGATTTACTAGAATCAAGAGCATCGTCTCCTTTTATCAAAAAAAATGTGAAAGAATTTTTGGACTCACAAGGAATATTGGATTGCAAGCATCCTAGAGAGTTAACGACTAACCATTGGAAGCAATGGTTAAAATGGTGTGCTGGCTACAGAATAGATCGACACAGAAATAAAAAACGTAAACATGTTATTGGCAACCGGTTGGGATGGACTGAATTTGCATCGTTTTTGGGAGAGAAGCGCTTTGCCTCTTTTATGACACGACTCAAGAACCGGATCAAACGTCACAGATATGATCTTTTGGCATATAGTTATCTGGATCATATGAAAGAGAATAATCACGGACCCGCAATTCAATATATACCGGAACCAGATTATCAAGCTATTACTAATTTTCAAAATCCCGGTTCTTTCAAGAAGAAGAAGAAGAAGAAGAAGAAAAATGATTCTTCTTGGAAAAAATTTTTTTCTTCCAAAAAGAAAAAAAATAATTGTGATTCTTCCAAATCCAAAAAGAGGAATGTCGATTTTTGCGCGGCAACTAAAAAAACCTATTATAAGAAAAGTCGATATTACAAATTCCAATTCTGGTTGTTCCCAGATCTTAGAAAAAAAATCAAAAATGCAAACAAACTTGGTGACGTTTTTCCTCCGAATATCATAAGAAGACAGATTGAAGAAATGTGGAAATTTCGAGAAATCCAAGTACCAAAAGATTTTGATGTTGATGCTTTCGTTATAGAAAGTCTTCGAAAGAAAGAAGAGGAAAGGCGAAGCAAAGCCGCGGCTCTTCAAGAACTTAAGGAGGCCCGAAGAAAACGAAAAGAGGAGAGACTTAAAACAAGAGAAGAACGACGCAAAAAATTAGAGTCGGCCACTTCTCCAGAAGAAGTCGATAGATTGACAAGGACATTCAAACTAGAAGATGACCAAAACAAGAAGGAAAGAAGGCGGGAATCAAAGAAAAGACTTCTAAAGGAACAGAGAATTAGACAACTAGCAAAAATAGCTGCCCAAAAAGCTAAAGAGCTCAAAAGAGAAGAGAGGAAACGTAAATTGGCGGAATTAAGTCGGAAACGTAAATCTTCGAAAAAACCAAAAAATTCGAGAGATTTTCTAGTTCGAGACTTTTGTAATAATTATTATCCAAAAATAAATATTGATAAAATCAATATAGAAAAAGAAGAAGTCCGAATGGCAATAAAGGAGATTATTTTGAGACAAGATGCTAAGAAAGCGTCACAGGGTGATAAGAAAGCATGGGACCGAGTTAAATCAAAATTGGATGAGAAATACAAAAACAAAAAAGTAGGCAAACCCTCCGAAACCAAGACCAAAAAACCCAAGAAAGACGATGAACAAGAGATAGATTTTAGAACTGCCAAAACTGAATATCTGAAAGAACAGAAACGCTTGCAACGGGAGGCAAAACGCCTTGCAAGGGAGGAAGAGTTAAAGGAGGAGATGAAACTTAAGGGAGAAGAGGAACCAAATTTAGAAAAAGAAAGATTAGCCTATCGGGAAATGGCCAAAAATATTTATACTTGGAGAATGAAATTCGAGCTCGAAAAACTGCCGCTAACTCCTTGGGTTTCCAAGTTCAGAAATGCGTCTCGTTTTTTTGATAAGAAAAAATTAGGCGGCGAAGCTGCGGTAGCCAGCTTACTTTTTCCATATGCCGAAAACGGAGATCTTGACTTAGAATTATTGGAGACTGTATTGTATCTCAAAAGTGTCTTCCCGAAACATAATGATATACGTAGAGTTTTTTGCGAGGCAGCCCGAAGATCTATGCCACTTGTACCGGGGTACTTTAATGACCGATTCTTTGTATATAAAATTGCAAGTCTTTTATTCAAACTAAAGAAGAAAAAGATTAATGTCAATCTTTTTGATAGATCTCAACGCCGAATAAATGAAAAAATTTCAAGTTCTTTCATTTTCGAAGATCTTTTTCTTCCAAGACGTCGCAGAGAATTTCGAATTTTGAATCTTTTGAATCTGGAAAACCATTTGGATGAGAGTGCAAGATTCAGTAGTCAAGAGATACCAAATGACCAAGGTCTAATTAAAAAAAACGAACATCTGATCGTAGATACAAGGCAAAAGATAAGACGTTTTCTTTGGCCTCGTTATCGATTAGAAGATCTTATTTGCATGAATAGATTTTGGTGGAATACCAATAATGGTAGTCGATCTGCTATGTTGAGGGTACGCATGTATCCTAAAATAGATCATTGGGAACATATTCAAAGTAATTTGTATTTTCTAAGGCTAAAGCACAGTTTTATTTCGATAAGAGAGATTGTTCAAAAATTTGGAAATCATGCCAAAAGTTTATTGGATACGAAACAGTCGCCGATTGCTGGACAAAACGAAGTTCTAAATGAAGTAAAACATAAAAAAGAAGACTCTTTTTGCAGCATAAGTTCGTCCCTTCCTTCTGACCCCTCCCCGTACAATGAGCTTCTTACGATACTCAGAAAAATAATAAGTTCGCTTAGAGATTCTATTAGGGAATGGATAGGTTCACTTTTGTGTAAGCTTAGAGATTTTCTTATCAAACGGATAAGTTCGCTTAGAGATTCTATTAGGGAATGGATAGGTTCACTTTTGTGTAAGCTTAGAGATTTTCTTATCAAACGGATAAGTTCGCTTAAAGATTTTATTATCAAATCAATGAGAGAACTTTTCTCTAAACTTAAACTTCAATTGAAAAGATTCCTAAATCCGCTTAAAAAGAAACTGAGAAAATTGATAGATCCGCCCATAAATAAGTTGGAAACTCAACGTATCAACTTTATAAGGTTTCTAAAAAACCTTATAAATGAAATTAGAGTGAAACTCGTCAATTTTCTAAGTTCCCTAAGAGATATAATAGACAGACTATTAGTTAAGCTAGAAAAACCAAAACCTAGACGTTTCAGTCGTTGGATAAGTCGTTGGGAGAAAATCCAAAACTCGAGGGTTATTTTTGTTATTCAAAAGTGTTTAAAGGCATATCAATTTTATGATCTATATCGTTGTTTAGTTGAATATTGGAGGTCTTCAAGAAGGTAAAAATCAGTTATATGGCTGGTTGCTTTAGTAACTTACTAAAGCAACCAGCCATAGCTGTGTAAGCCTATTCCCAATAAATCAACGCCTAAATAACATGTCCAAACTAGAATAAATCCTAGAGAAGCAACAATCGCCGGTTTTTGTCCTTTCCAACCCCTGTTTATTCTAGTATGTAAATATATTGCAAATAGAATCCAAGTTATTAATGCCCAAGTTTCTTTTGGATCCCAGCTCCAATAAGATCCCCATGCTTCGTTGGCCCATACTGCCCCGGAAAGTATACCTATAGTTAAAAGAGAAAATCCTAGACCAATAGTACGGTAACTTAATTGATCTAATTGGTTAGTAAAGACCCATTTACGATAATTTCTAAGTGAAAGGTAAAAAGTCTGTTTCAATTCTTTTTTTTCTCGGTCGTGTGAATACCAATTTTTATTGAAGAAAAAAGAATTTTTCACATTAAGAAAAATCTTTTGATTTATTTGGGACGCAATGACCAATAAAGATATGGATGATAAGGATCCACATAAAAGAGTTGCATAACTGAGCAATATCATACTTACATGCATCATTAACCAATGAGATTGTAAAGCAGGTACTAACATTGCAGATTCTTGCATTTTATCCGGAAGACCTAAAGTAGCAAAACCATGAGTTAACATAGCACTTGGCGCGGTGATTGCACCTAACCACCAAACATACTGGCCCCGTAGTTGTATAACTATATGAATCATGGAGGAAGTCCATGAAAGGAACATGAATGACTCATACAAATTACTTAACGGTAAATGCCCCGAATAGAGCGAACGGGAAACTAATACTCCCGTTATACAAATACACGTCACTATCATGCCCTTTCCTCCTGAATTACTTAGTTTTTCACTTTTATAAATTAAGGTTCCCCAATAAATAAGAGTAATCACAAAAGTAAGAGAAAAAGAGACATGAGCTGATATATGTTCTAGAGTTATAAATATCATAATAAACCCATTTATTTTTTAATATAGGATTCGTTTCGTAAGAAAAAGATAAAATCGATTGATATGTAATAAATCATATTGACATAGATCGAACAATGATAGTCATTTACTATATAGGTACTACATATATAATAGATATCTATAGATATTAGATATGGAAGGGATACTAACCTATAGTATCTTATTGACAATAATGCCGCCACTCGGATTCGAACCGAGATGCTCTAGCGCTGCTGCCTAAGAACAGCGTGTCTACCAATTTCACCATGGCGGCTTTTTTTCTCATATATCTAATATATTCTATCTGACCTATATTCGACTATCTTTGTTTGCAAGACTGCTAGCACAAAAATAGCCTAGTTGTTTTTTTTCAATATCCCACGTTCGATGTTGGTCATTATAACGGAGTATGACGCAGTTTGGTAGCGTGCCACTTGGGGATGGTGGAGGCCGTAGGTTCAAATCCTTCTGCTCCGAAACCCATAACTAATTTTTGAGGAGATAAAGGCTGCTCAGGCCAGGGAGGTCTAGTAGGATACTCACGATCCTTGGGGTCTTTACGATGATGATGAAAACTTTCATCATTGTCATGACCAATTTCATAGTCATCATCATGACCAATTTCATAGTCATCATCATGACCAATTTCATAGTCATCCTCACTATAATCATTGTCCTGACCAATTTGATAAATATGATCATAGATATCATGATTGTTAGAACCCATTTGATGGTCATCATAATTGTCATAAAAAGACCATAGATTTGGAAAAGACATTCCTTCTACGCCTATTTCATCGATAAGACAAACACCTTTTGCGTCCCCTGGTTCCAGAAAAATATCTCTTTCTAAGAGACTTTCAATTAGTTCGGGTTCTTGCCTTGTCCTTCTTATATAAGTTTCCAAAATATAAGTCCGCAGCAGGTTCATAAACTCTGCATCGGAGCCGGATTCGTCGTGGCGACGACGATCATAAGGAGACATATGAGGTTGATGAATCATCATACGACCGTTTTCGCTTAATACTCGTTTAGTAAACGCCCCCCCGTGTAGAAGGAAAGCTCCCATTGAAGCATTTAACCCGAAGCCTGCTGTAGATACATCCCCTGTTACGAATTGCATAACATCATAAACAGCTACTCCCTGTAGCATTCCTCCACCTCGACAGGAAATAAAAAACATGAAGTCTTTTGTTTGATCTTCTTGATTTAAATAAATCATGCATTTCATTATTTGGTCAGCAGGTTGTTTTTCTAGCGCTCTACCTAAAAAAAGGTATCTTCCAAAAAAGAGTCTGTAATATAATTCCACCCACATTTCCTCTTCTTGGAGGTTTTCTTCTTCTGGTTTTTTTTCTTCTGGGTTTGGGTTTTCTTCTTCTGGGTTTGGGTTTTCTTCGTTTTGGTATTCTTCTTCGTTTTGGTATTCTTCTTCGTTTTGGTATTCTTCTTCGTTTTGGTATTCTTCTTCGTTTTGATATTCTTCTTCGTTTTGATATTCTTCTTCGTTTTGATATTCTTCTTCGTTTTGGTATTCTTCTTCGTTTTGGTAGTCTTCTCCTTCTTCTCCTTTCCCATCCCCCAGATATGGAACTTTTGGAATGTTCGTTAAACTCAAGCTCATTACATACTTACTTACTTACATACTTACTTACTTACTTACTTACTTACTTACTTATTTACATACATCAAAAAAGCTACATATCATCTTCTTCTTCCGAAGAAATAAGAAGCTGTATAGGTATTATACAAATTCTATTTCCAGGACAAATTGGATGTTATAATAATCTTTCATGATTTTTTTTTGTGTACTCTCTATTATTAAATAGAAAAATCTTTACATATTCTTCATTATTTATTTGTCTATTTATTAAATACAAATAGACAAATATATTGTATAAATCTCTTTTTTATTATTAAAGGGAAAAAAAGCTGTCCAATCTCATATTCTTTTTTTGGGATTGGACAGCATAGTAAGAGAAAAAAAAATAAAAAACCTTGGTTTTTTTCCATTATGAGTTCTGTTGGTAGGTCCGGGATTGGTCCCGTTGTTATCATCCCATTCTTCTCACCGAAAAAGCTCTTTTAAATAATCTCGTTATTGATATCTTGAGCCACTTTTCTCATTTTTTTTTTCTTTTTATTTTTAAAGAAAAAATAAATATTTATGGGTCTTTTTCTGGTGCTTGCGCATTTTAATTTAAGAAAAAGAAAAAGACGTTCATCATTTGCTGCTTAGATTGCAACAGAAGAATAATTTTGAGTTTGTTTGAAAGATAGGCCATAATATTTTATATGACGACTCTATTCGTTGTTTCTAATGCTAACATATAACCTGTACGATTCTACATAAGAAAAAACTTAATGTCATAAGAAATCATTATTGCTAATACTATTTAGTATTAAACGTATGTATGAATCCAATACGGAAGTAATAATGGTTTAGCTATAGTCTAAACCGGTAACGCTAAATAGAATTAAAGTGCCGACTATTCAACAACTTATTAGAAATGCGAGACAGCCGATAAGAAAAAGAAAAAAATCTCCTGCTCTTCGAGGATGTCCTCAACGGAAGGGAGTATGCGCTAGGGTGTATGTGCGACTCGTTTGGATCAGAAGCTGAAACGGACCAGGAAATTGAACAATAGTTTTCTTCTGTGAAAAAGTACAGATCTATCAGTTTCCTTGTACCGGGGAAAATGAAATTTATGGTTTAAATTGATGCAAATCCAATCACCTTTACGTAGGATGAAAAGCACTTCCTCATTGGTAGCGAATGGTCATCAATCCATTGAGCGAGGAAAAAAAGTAATTTAAAAAAACATAAAGATTATGTTTATATTGCTGCGAGAACGGACAAAAGGTCAGCTATCTTGCGAACTCTCACAAATAGATGTCGTTACTGTATCTATAAATCTTTAGAGTCTTTATAATTCGGGGGGGAAGAGTAGAGCTAGAGATGGTAAAATATACAAGTTACCAAATACTCATCTCATATCTTAGGGCTCCGGCGTATAGAGAGGACCTTACCGTTAGAGAAATAACCATAGAAACGAAGAAACCCATAAGAGAAAAATAAAATAATAATAATATATATGTATATTTATTATTTTGATTACTTAAATGCAAGGTCCAATCCCCTGCCTACTTGGAAGGTGCCTAACTGAAAGGAATTATGGTTGGGAAGGTTAGAGTAGCAAAAGCCATTGGAGTCGTATATTTTATACATTAGAAAAATCAGTTTTATATTACTTAAAAGAAAAATGATTGATCAAAAAATAGATTAGTCATCTATGAAGAATCAACTTCAATGACCAGAGTTAAACGTGGGCATATCGCAAAAAAACGTCGAAAAAAGATTCTTGCATTTGTATCAGGCTCTCGGGGAGCCCATTCAAAACTTTTTAGGACTGCTAACCAACAGAAAATGAGAGCTTTAGTTTCCGCTCACCGAGATAGAATTAAGCGGAAGAGAGATTTTCGTCGTTTGTGGATTACTCGGATTAATGCAGCATCCCGTGCTAATGGATTCTCCTACAATAAATTTATACAATTTTTATACAAAAGGCAGTTGCTTACAAATCGTAGAACACTTGCACAAATAGCTGTATTAAATAATAATTGCTTCTCTATGATGGTAAAAAATATTCCTGTATTATGAAATAGTAACACCCAATCTCCCGGGGAAATTCTCCGGGAAACTAAAGACAGTACGAAAATGAATTCGGAATGACTTGGATAATGAAATTATTCATTTTATTTATAGAAATAGGAAAAAATCTGCACTATCTTTGTTAGATATCCCAGCTCAAATTAAATGGAGGAGTCTTAAGCTCTAATTACTTTTGAATTGAAAGAAAGAAAGGGTATCAAAGATAGAATACGAGCTTGTTTAATAGCTCTAGCTATTAAGCGTTGTTTTTTCAACGTTAATCGATTCCTTCGACGAGATAGTATTTTTCCTTGCTCACTAATAAATCGACTAATTAAGCTAATATTTTTATAATCCATTTGCTCTCCAGGCTGAATTGGCGATAAACGTTTTCGAAAAGAATGCTGATTTGGAGAAAATCGCTTAGATGCATTTCGAAAAGATGACTTAGATCTATTTCTAAACTTAGATCTACTTCTCAATTTAGATCTACTTCTCAATTTAGATCTACTTCTCAATTTAGATCTATTTCTAAACTTATTAGATCTATTTTGAAAATATGGTTTATATGTATTCCGAAAAGATGGCTTCATTTTATTCATAGTTTGTTTTATGAACCTTTCAAATACTATTTATTTTGTTTCAAAATATTTCGAAAAGAAATATTGACAGTGACATATTTAATCTATATACAAAGATAAAGAAATAAATATCTTCAATATATATTTCTGGGCAAAAATGTGAGATTCAATCTATTTTTTTATTTCTCCATGAATGGTATGCTTGTAACAAGAAGGACAAAATTTATTTAATTCCAATCGATGAGGAGTATTGCGGCGATTTTTTCGAGTTGTATATCTGGAAATACCCGTTGATTTTTTTTCAACACTGTCTTGGGTACAACTAGTACATTCTAAAGTAATCGTTATTCTTACATTTCCACCCTTGGCCATATAACTTACTTTTGGTATTGTATCTACTTCTTTTCTTTTCAATTTGGAAAAAAAGAGAAGAAAGGGAAAGGGATAGAAGTTGTCTTAAAAATGATTAAAGATTTTATTACGAGAATGAATTAAGTAATAAAATCTTTAATTAAGATTTTCAAGTAGTTTACTATTTGAGGAACTTTTAGATCTATATTTTGACTTTTATCTTAATCCTAACTTCACCCTCCCCTTCTAAAATTTTATTTATCCAAGAAGAAAAGGAAATGAATCTAACATCATTTTTTATTTTGGGTTCGCAGGAAAGCAAAATAAAAATGAAAGTCAAAAAAAGGGAAAAGTCAGAGCATCTGGGAAAAAACGATTTATCTCAATTAATAAACTGGATAAAAATACCAAGCATAAAGTAGCTAACACAGGCGCTGTGGAAAGATATGTTTTTATATCTTGCATTGTTCGTAAGTTCTCCTTCTCAAGAATGATAGATATATCATATGGTCAACTACACCCGTAGTTTACGACTATCTGCAAACAGATATTTGTATTTGGCACAAATTCCTTTTTTTTTTTTACAATATGATAGTAAAAACTATGTAATAGTAAGCAACCAAGTACTGTCAATAAATAGACATCTTCTAAATTATATGTTCGGTATATACAGTCTATTCACGTGCGAAGGTAGATAAATGTGGAAAACAAAATTCAATTTTATTAATATAAAATATATATATATATATATATAAAATACTCACGATTAAAAGGGATGTAGCGCAGCTTGGTAGCGCGTTTGTTTTGGGTACAAAATGTCGCAGGTTCAAATCCTGTCATCCCTACCCTTTTTTTAATCCTAAATCTTCCATAAAAAAAGTAAAAAATCGAGTGATAGTTATTAATTGTTAATTCAATGAAACATCGAAATTTTTCTTTCAAGAAAAAAAATAACGAAAAAGCGCTCTTAGTTCAGTTTGGTAGAACGCAGGTCTCCAAAACCTGATGTCGTAGGTTCAAATCCTACAGAGCGTGATCCTGTTTTTTTTTTCTTTTTTCTGATCGATCTTCTTGTCACTTAGACTGAAAAAGCTAATGGAATCTAATCCCTCAGAATCAGTAGGAGACCCGTTCATAATATGGTCCTAAATCAAATATCCAATTTATCGCCGCGTCGGTACTGTAAATATGCAGTTACAAATAATCCAGCCAAAGTTATAGGAATTAGACCTAACACAATTCCGGATAACAAAACTTCAATCATATATATATATTTTTTTTTTTTAGAATAGGTAAGGATTAATAGCTAATCTACATAGTACCTCAAATTGACTTGGAATCTCAATTCCTATTGAGGTTATTTTATATTTCAAATAAGTTCTATACTGCTTAACCCAATGAATAAGACTGAGGTGAAAATAAGCAAAACTAATAAAAAACCAAAATAACTAATTATAGTAAGCATGGAAGAAATAAATAAAAAAACAATGATTGATACGTATTTTTGTCAGGCAATTACCTCAATTTATTCTTTAGGAGTAGAAAAAATAGTTTAAATAAATAGATACAAAGTTAGCATTGAATATCTGATAATGATGTTATCAACAAACATAGAGGAAATATACAATAAAAAGATATTCTGTTATAAAAAAAGTAAAAATGAAATCCCCCACCTATAAATAAAATAAATACCAATTGTGTAGTAATTTAATTAATGATCCTACTCCTTTTCTATATTAAGTAAAATTATATTGCTATGTTAGAAGCAGGCTAGCTATACTTAGTATACTTCAAATATACCCTTGGTATCATATTGACAATCAAGCAAGGATTGTAGAAAATATCAGTAGTTTTCCATTTCCTGATCTCTTTCTTTCATGGGATCAATTTACCCTTGATTTTAGAATAATATAGGGAGCTTAGCATGTCTGGGAATACGGGAGAACGCGCTTTTGCTGACATTATTACTAGTATTCGATACTGGGTTATCCATAGCATTACTATACCTTCTCTATTCATTGCGGGTTGGTTATTTGTCAGTACTGGTTTAGCTTATGATGTATTCGGGAGTCCTCGGCCAAATGAGTATTTCACAGAAAGCCGACAAGAGGTTCCATTAGTAACTGGCCGTTTCGACTCATTAGAGCAACTCGATGAATTTACTAGATCTCGATCTTTTTAGGAGGTATTAATGACTATAGATAGAAGCTATCCAATTTTTACAGTTAGATGGTTGGCCGTTCACGGGCTAGCTGTACCTACGGTTTTTTTCTTGGGATCAATATCAGCAATGCAGTTCATACAGCGATAAACTTTATTATAAACTAAATCACGGAGCTATTTATGACACAATCAAACCCAAATGAACAAAATGTTGAATTGAATCGTACTAGCCTCTATTGGGGGTTGTTACTTATTTTTGTACTTGCTGTTCTATTCTCTAATTACTTTTTCAATTAGGAACAGTAATAATATTTTTTCTTACCCAATTGAATTTGGTCAGATCTAATATTTCTATGTATTATTATTTATGCATGCCTCATGAATACTTTTTTAAAATGTGAAAGGAAATAATAAAAATGGGCGGAAGGATCCCTCTTTGGTTGATAGGTATTTTAGCTGGTATTCTCGTTATTATTTTAATAGGTTTTTTTTTTTACGGTTCTTACTCCGGCTTAGGTTCCTCCTTGTAGCGAAAAAACTGTCTTCTATTATGATAAGAGATAGACAATGTAAGGAATACTATAAAAATTTAAGCAAAACTCTGAAAAGAGATAAAAAAGATATAGAAAAATGAAAACTTAAAAAATAAAGATAAGATCTTACCCTTCTTTGAACACAAAGAAGGGTAAGATTTTATCTTTACTTGTTATGTTTTTTTTTATCAATTATAAAATAAGCGAAAATAGCAAGCCAAGATTACTCAAATTTCTCCTTTCTTCTATTTGTTTATTTGTTTTGAATATGATAAATGAAAGTGAGAAAAGATAACATATATATGAATATTGATTAATATTGAATATCGCGCATAACTAGGGAATTCACTCCAAAACTCCAAGTTTGTTCCGGAATAACTCATTATTAAAATAGGCAAATATTTATTGAATATCTCCTCATCCTTCACAATATATTCGAACAGAGGGAAGGGGAAAACAAAGGATTCTGGAGAAGTATTACTTTATTGTTGCCATTTTGATTTATTATACATTAATTGCGTTAATCATTCATAAGATAGAGATTCAAATCTTTTATGCGCCTAAAAATTCATTTCGACCAATTGAACTTTCTCAAATTGTTTCTTTTTAAGAACCAGAAATATCTGTGCTAAAACGACAGATGCTAAGAATAATAAAAGACCTTGAACACGTAAAGGATCTTGAAGTACTATTTCTGCATTTTCCTGACCAAATCCACCTACATTAGGGTTATTCGTTAACGACTGATCCGCCTTGATTAATTCGCCTTCTGAAACAAGAAGTTCCGGTCCCGGAGGTACAAAGTCTACCACTTGTCGACCGTCTGATGGATTATCAATAGTTATTTGATATCCACCTTTTTCTTTACGCGCAATTTTACTTATTTTACCGGTTGCTGAAGCGTTGTACACTGTATTGTTGCTTTTGCTCCCATCGGGATAAATTTGTCCTCTTCCTCTATTACCACCTACATATATGGGATATTTCAGGAAGTGAGCTGTTTTATTAGTAGCGGGATTTGGTGAAAGGATGGGAAACACAATTTCACCATATTTTTGACCAGGAATAGGACCTATTATTAGAATATTTTTTTGATTGGGACGATAGTTCTGAAAATAAAGATCACCTATTTTTTCCTTAATCTCAGGAGAAATACGATCCGGAGGAGCTAATTCGAAACCTTCGGGTAAAATAAGAACAGCTCCTACATTTAAAGTTCCTTTCTTGCCATTAGCAAGAACTTGTTTTATTTGCTTATCATAAGGTATTTTTACAACTGCTTCAAAAACGGTATCAGGAAGCACGGACTGTGGAACTTCAATCTCCACAGGTTTTTTAGCCAAATGACAATTGGCACATACAATACGCCCAGTTGCTTCTCGAGGATTTTCGTAACCTTGCTGTGCAAAAATGGGATATGCATTTGCAATAGATGTGCGAGTCATTATATATATAAATATTAAGGCGGAAATTGATTGAGCTATCAACTTTTTCATCCAGTCATCATAAGTTTTTCTATTTTGCATGGTTCAATTTTTTGTTACAATTCTTTTATTTCAAATAAATGGTAGTAGGTAACTATGATAGTTACCTGCTTGCAATTCTGCTACTATATTAAACCTAAAGCTAAAAAATAAGAAGTATTGCCCGGGTGAGAAACCATTTGTTATTCATTCATCGAGTGATAAATTACTACAAGTGAAGGAGATGTACGATTCAAACGACGGAAAATCCAATATTTGAAAATTGTGTCTAAGATGACTGGAAAAGTTGAAACAAGACCAGATATTATTCGTTCGTTATGGACAAATCCATAATTTTCGAAGATCCAATCGATTATCAATTCCCAACCATGGGGCGAGTGAAACCCAATACATAGATCGGTTGCTAAAAGAATAGAAAAGGCTTTCATTGTATCGCTTAGGCTGTAGAAGACTTCTTGGATCCAAGAATTTAGAATGCCAAGTTTCTTCTTACCCAGAATGAGACAAACACTTAAAAAAACCAAACCTATTAGATTTGCTATTAGATGTGAGATGATTTGGATACAATCTTGATTATATATTTTCACTAATTGGATCATTTTTTTCTGCATTTCTACACGAATATCTTGCGAATGCGTTTCCGAAGAATCTTCCATCATTATTTCTAACAGGAAGAGTTCCTCTATTTTTTCAAACTTTTTGATAGTGTCTTCTTCTTTTAAATAATCAAAAATTTTTTTTGATTGACCAGTATTCCACCAATTTGTAACCCAAGGTTCTAAACCGTTCTGTAATGAAATTGAAATTCCCCAAGGCAATACTATTAAACATGTAAGATATTGTAGAGAAGCTAATGCTTTATATTTGGCAACTTCCAATTCGTGAATCGTTAACGAACTCGATTGGCTCGTTAGCTCTGCCCAAAATCTGAACAAAGTACGAATTATAGAACGAGGTATGAGATCCATAGAATTTTTGCATAATTATTCGACCTCGAGAGATCTTTCGGTCGGATGAGGGATGGTTTGTTCCGAGTGAGAAGTAGAGTAAAAAAGAAAGGATAAATCCTTTAAAATCGTTTGTATCTGGACTAATTGAGTTTTGAATTCTTGACCCGAAGAATCGCTTCAATTGGCAAATAAAAGAAATGAAAGTTTAAGTCTAATAATACCAATTTTGTTTTCTTTGATACATATAGGAAATTTATTTATTCGAGCGCATATGTAAAAAAAGGTGTAAAAACTATAGTCATTTACTTCATTGTATTCTTTTGAGATGTTATATCCGTGTTTATTAAAATCTTTTGTCCCTTTCTAATAGATAAAGAATAATATGGAGTTGAGTTTTTGCTAACTGCCAAAAAATCTTATGGTTCCATAAGTAACATTTTGTGTTGGTGGAACATAAACTGACTATATGGTCTTTCCCCCTCATTTCAAAATCCTTCAATGGATACGCGCAAAAAACGGGCTAATTCGGCAGCTTTTTGTTCCATTTCGCGCAAGGTCAAATTTTCTTCAGTACGAGTTAAGGGGATGTCTTGTTGGCCCTTTATTTCCATATAAATAACACGACGAGGAAATATACCTTCTTGAACTTCCATTTTGATCGCCTGAATATCCTTCATAAGAAATCGGAGGAAAATACGACGATTTCTTCCGGGAAATCCCCAGCGAAAAAGGCATACAACTCCTTCTTTTTCATCAAACTTATTATAACCACTACCCACATTGCATAAAATAGTGCACCACAAATAAGAGCTAATGAACAGACCTGCAATCCCATAAAAACACATCACAATTCCTTGTGGAACAAAAAGTATTTGCTGAGATGACAATAAGGGTATCAGGTTCCTACCAAGGTAACTTGAAATTCCGACCACAAAAAATCCTAGTGAACCCAAAAACAGGAGACAAGCAAAAAAAAAATTGCTTATTTTTCTAGACCCTTTTATGGGTTCTATCCAGAGCCATTTGGATCGACGATTCATAACAAATTACGTCCTATTTAATTTGAGGGATTGAACAAATTTTGACTCCCATCCAGAAGTCACTCTCATAAATTGGCTATATTCATAAACTAGCCATATACATATAAGCATTTCACAAAAAGAATAAATGTCTCTATTCAAATGTATTATATAAGCATATCTTGAAGTAGAAGTAAGAAATTCACACACGGATCTAATATGTCTCATACATATGATACCATATACATTATATATTTTTGTTATTTATCATATATGAATAGATCTATAATAAGAAAAAAGGTTTCAAATATCACATATCTATATTGATGGATCATATTCATTCATAAAATTTCGTCATTTTGAATATAAAAGTAAAGAAAAAGCATTGTAACTGCTGGAAAAAACAAGCCCACCAAAGGTACTAAGAGAGAGGGGAAGCTGTTGATTATCATATCAAAAGTATATTAAGTATTTTTTTTATCTATTACAAAGATAGATTATAAGATCAAATGAGTAATAGGACCAAATAAGCGGACGTGTCTTTCTTCGTAAAATACCTACTTTTGTAAAGTAATTTATTACTTTACTTTGTAAGATATAAAACAAATGGGACCAATTACCACATTGTATATTGGTAGCTATAAATGATAAAATAGATCCGCTTCTCAATTCTATCTTTTAAAACTCTTTTATTAAATAGATAGATGTTCACCTTTGAGACAAAGGTCTAATTTCATAGCATAATCTGTCTCTAATGCGAGAAAGTTACATAGTATGTATTTTTTCTTATAAAGGGGTATTTTCATGGGTTTGCCTTGGTATCGTGTCCATACCGTCGTGTTGAATGACCCTGGCCGGTTAATCGCTGTGCATATAATGCATACAGCTCTAGTTTCTGGATGGGCCGGTTCTATGGCTCTTTACGAATTAGCAGTTTTCGATCCATCCGATCCTATTCTTGATCCAATGTGGAGACAAGGTATGTTCGTTATACCTTTTATGACTCGTTTAGGAATAAAGGATTCATGGGGTGGATGGAGTATAACTGGAGAAACTATATCTAATCCAGGTATTTGGAGTTATGAAGGTGTAGCCGGGGCACATATTGTGTTTTCTGGCTTGTGCTTTTTAGCAGCTATCTGGCATTGGGTATATTGGGATCTAGACGTATTTTGTGATTCCCGTACAGGAAAACCTTCTTTAGATTTGCCTAAGATTTTTGGAATTCATTTATTCCTCTCAGGAGCAGCTTGTTTCGGATTCGGAGCATTTCATGTAACGGGTTTGTATGGCCCTGGAATATGGGTGTCTGATCCTTATGGACTAACTGGGAAAATACAACCTGTAAATCCGGCATGGGGAGCTGAAGGTTTTGATCCTTTTGTTCCGGGAGGAATAGCTTCTCATCATATTGCAGCAGGTATATTGGGTATATTAGCAGGTCTATTCCATCTCAGTGTTCGTCCTCCCCAACGTTTATACAAAGGATTACGTATGGGGAATATTGAAACTGTCCTCTCCAGTAGTATTGCTGCTGTGTTTTTTGCAGCTTTCATTGTGGCCGGAACAATGTGGTATGGTTCCGCAACCACTCCGATCGAATTATTTGGTCCTACTCGTTACCAGTGGGATCAGGGATACTTCCAACAAGAAATAGATCGACGGGTTCGTGCCGGTCTGGCTGAAAATCTAAGTCTATCGGAAGCTTGGTCAAAAATTCCTGAAAAACTTGCTTTTTATGATTACATTGGGAATAATCCAGCTAAAGGGGGGTTATTCAGGGCGGGTGCAATGGACAATGGAGATGGAATTGCTGTTGGTTGGTTAGGACACCCTATTTTCAAAGATAAAAAGGGACATGAGCTTTTTGTACGTCGTATGCCTACCTTTTTCGAAACATTTCCAGTCGTTCTAGTAGATGAAGAAGGAATTGTTAAAGCCGATGTCCCTTTTAGGAGAGCAGAATCCAAATATAGTGTTGAACAAGTAGGTGTAACTGTTGAATTCTATGGTGGTGAACTTGATGGAGTTAGTTTTGGTGATCCTGCTATAGTCAAAAAATATGCTAGGCGTGCACAATTAGGTGAAATTTTTGAATTAGATCGTGCTACTTTGAAATCGGATGGTGTTTTTCGGAGTAGTCCAAGGGGTTGGTTTACTTTTGGGCATGCTACATTTGCCCTTCTTTTCTTTTTTGGACATATTTGGCATGGTTCTAGAACTCTATTCAGAGATGTTTTTGCCGGTATTGATCCGGATTTGGATGCTCAAGTAGAATTTGGGGCATTCCAAAAATTGGGAGATCCAACTACTAAAAGACAAGTGGTATAATATGCTATTGCTCTGCTTGTTAATGCAATATTGAGAATTTGCATCTCAGGAAAATCTTTTGCTTTTGATTTCACCTTTTTCAAAATGTTGTAATTAGTACGAAAGCTATCTCTATTAATTATAAACTACGATCGAATTTATGGAAGCATTGGTTTATACATTCCTTTTGGTATCGACCTTAGGGATCATTTTTTTCGCTATTTTCTTCCGGGAACCCCCCAAAGTTCCCGATAAAGGGGGAAAATAATTTCCTATTTTTCTAATCCTTTTTCTTACTTTTACTTATAAAAAGAAAAAAAAGATCTTCCCGATCGGGAAGGTCTTTTTTTTCTTTTTCAACTAGTCCTCGTGCTCTTCAAAAGGATCTCGAAGTTGTTCAGAAGGTTGTCCAAAGGCGGTGTATAGGGCATAACCGGTAAAGCTAACAAGTAAACAAGATATGGAGATAGCGACTAAGGTTGCAGTTTCCATTGGTAGGTAATCCTATGTATGTATATGTACATAATAGTATACAAAGTTAATCAAATCTCAACCAATACTCTTTTTTTATGGCTACACAGACCATTGATGATACTTCCAGAACCGGACCATTACAAACTACTGTAGGAAATTATTTAAAACCACTTAATACAGAATCTGGTAAAGTTGCTCCCGGATGGGGAACTACTCCTTTTATGGGCATTGCAATGGCTCTATTCGCAATATTCTTATGTATTATCTTGGAAATTTATAATTCTTCCATTTTATTAGACGGAATTCCAGTTAGTTGGGTCTAGAAAAACTAGAAAATCTACCCGGATCCCGAGTTAAAAAAAAAAGAACTAAAGAAAAGAAGAATGTTAAATAGCTTCTATTTTTAGGTTATGACGTTCTGGTAGTTTGATCGTGTAATTTCTTTTAATTTAAGGATTTTTGGAATTATGGGTGTGCGACTTGTTATAAATTGATCTCTATTCTAGTACAGAAAACGGGTCTGTTGTCTTTATAAAATAAAGACGGTTCTCCTACCTCGTTAGATATTGCTCTAATCATGAATATCCGGAGCACGAGGTATATAATTCAATAAAATCTGAACTATGGTTTATGTCTGTTTTTAAAACCTCGTGACCAAGCTTCTCGATAATTTGAAAGATCTATCTTCTTCTTTATACTGATGCTCACCAAAGAATCAGATAGTATTCCATTTTGATTAGTTAGCTTAGTAAGTAACAATGAAATGCAAAGGTTATAACCCATAAAACCTTTTGAGTAATTTGAAAAATCATCGGGGTGAAATGAAAATCTGGGGTTTAGATTTATTCATCTATTGAGTTGAGATCTCGACAAGATAATTCCTATGGATCGTTTATACTAGTTGTTCTCTAAGTGATTTATATTATATCACGAATAGGATAAAAGATCGTTCAAAAGGCCTATAGCGATTTATTTCGCATAAGAATGAGCCAACTTGAAATTTGAGCATTAATCACTATGAAATTTTTTTTTCCTTGTTATTGAAGGAAATCATGGATTATTATGAATCCTCTTCCTTCATACAAAGAAATGAAATATCTATCAAATATTTTTTCTTTTTTTTTTACAAACCATGTACTTTGTTCAAAAAAGTATTTTATTTGAGTGTTCTTGTTTAAGCCGTATGAAAAGAAATTTTCATATACGGTTTTCAGAGGGGGGACTTGAGTTTACCTATCTCAATAAAGTATACGATTGGTTCGAAGAGCGTCTTGAGATTCAGGCGATTGCGGATGATATCACTAGTAAATATGTTCCTCCTCATGTGAATATATTTTATTGTCTAGGGGGAATCACACTGACTTCTTTTTTGGTACAAGTAGCTACCGGTTTTGCTATGACTTTTTACTATCGTCCCACCGTTCTAGAAGCTTTTGCCTCTATTCAATACATAATGACTGAAGTGAACTTCGGCTGGCTAATCCGATCGGTCCATCGATGGTCGGCAAGTATGATGGTTTTAATGATGATTTTACATGTATTTCGCGTTTATTTAACAGGTGGATTCAAAAAACCTCGCGAATTAACTTGGGTTACGGGTGTAATTCTAGCCGTATTAACCGTATCTTTCGGTGTAACCGGTTATTCTTTGCCCTGGGATCAAATTGGTTATTGGGCAGTCAAAATTGTGACCGGTGTGCCTGAGGCCATTCCGTTAATAGGAACTCCTTTGGTAGAGTTATTACGCGGAAGTGCTAGTGTGGGCCAATCGACCTTAACCCGTTTTTATAGTTTACACACTTTCATATTACCCCTTCTTACTGCTGTATTTATGTTAATGCATTTTCTAATGATCCGCAAACAAGGTATTTCAGGTCCTTTATAAAAAGGAAATATACATTTTGAATCAGTATTGAAAACCTATTATTTTTCTAATAGATCATTGCCGCGAAAAACATGTTTCTCGGATTTCTCCTTTCAATTATTAAGTATTATTAAGTATATTTAATACAAAGAATTGAAGTAGATACTGATCTCAAATGGAGAAAATGGATTATGGGAGTGTGTGACTTGAACTATTAGTTAGGCCGTGCAGATCAATTTATAGGATCTGCCATATAAAGATTCAGATCGAAATGTGTCTCTGTCCCAATTTTCTTTCCAAAAATAAGAGGTTTAGAACCTGGGCAAAAGGCAAACACTTTGTTGTGTTATAAGAGAATTATTTCTATGATCGAATCCGAATTAGGCTCCGTGAGATCCAGGTAATAGTAATAACATTTCAGAACTAAAATTTATTACCTAAATTTATCCTTTCCTTTTCATAGTATGAAAATGCATGCATTTCCCTTGCGTTTCAATACGGTAAATTATCGGAGTAAAGGAAGGGATCTAAAGAAGGAAAAAGGCCAGATCAGTAACAAGTCAATACCTTGTATGCAAAATACATTGTGAGGGTCTAGATAAACACAGATTACAAGGAATAAGATGATCCAAAAGGCATATTGATCATGATCAAATTTGTGAGCTTACTTGGATACTGAGCATACGAAAAAAGAAAATTATGAATTTTCCATAGATCTTCTTAGTTATACTGATTCTAACGATACGTCGTTCATCATTTTTATTTAAACTATTGCTCGAGCCGGATGATCAAAATTGGCATGTCCGGTTCTTTCGGGGGATAGATTCATTCATAAAAATCTACTTATCCCAATAACAAAGAAACCTGACTTGAATGATCCTGTATTAAGGGCTAAATTAGCTAAAGGCATGGGACATAATTATTATGGCGAGCCCGCTTGGCCCAATGATCTCTTATATATTTTTCCAGTAGTTATTTTTGGTACTATTGCATGTACCGTAGGTTTAGCAGTTCTAGAACCATCAATGATTGGTGAACCGGCAAATCCATTTGCAACTCCTTTGGAAATATTACCCGAATGGTATTTTTTCCCCGTATTTCAAATACTTCGTACAGTACCTAATAAATTATTAGGTGTCCTTTTAATGGCTTCAGTACCTGCAGGACTATTGACAATTCCTTTCTTGGAGAATGTGAATCAATTCCAAAATCCATTTCGTCGTCCAGTAGCTACAACAGTATTCTTAATCGGTACCGCAGTAGCTCTTTGGTTAGGTATTGGAGCAACGTTACCTATCGATGAATCTTTAACTCTAGGTCTTTTCCAATTTGATACAAATTAGAATATCTTAATATAGGGGAGGAGGGAAATCTTTTGTTTATATATCTAGGGAGTAGTTGCTTTAAGATAAATGGTCTCTCCCTAGATATATGTTTTTTAAAATGCTTTCATTTCTAATATTATTACTACTATTATTGTAATTACAAAATGGTCAAAAATCATTTTACATATTTACTTTCTAGAAGAACTTAGAAAAAGGGGTCATGAATGGGGAGAAAAAATAGAAATATTAGAAGTCTAAACCGGATTCCCCGGTGAATCAATTCCAATATTTCGTATCAATTCCAATATTTCTTTGACAGATTGTTTCCCAAGATGTTTTATTTTCATTAAATCTTCTCCACTGTAATTCAAAAGGTCTGATACTGTATTTATATTTGCCTTTTTGAGACAATTATATATCCTAGTAGAGAAGTTTAATTGGTCAATATACATTTGATTGAAAACTATTCTCTTCGTATCAGTCGATGTATGCGAAATAGGTAAGTAAGGAGTAATATTGTCGTTTAGACTGTTTGTTCCATCGCTGTTCTCTTCCTTTGCATTTAGAAAGGGAAGGAAAAAGTCAATTAAATTACGAGAAGCTTCATCAAGTGCTTCTCTAGGAGCTAATCCTCCATTCGTCCATATTTCAAGAAATAGAATTTCTTGTGTCTCATTTTCGCTCCAATAGGAGTGAATACTGTAATTTACATTTTGAACAGGGACAAAGACAGCATCTATAGGAAAAAATTCATCCTTATAATTGGAATTATTTGGATTTTTAATAATATATCCGCGGCCTTTTTCAATTTGTAATGATATATCTAAGGTAATTGATTTGTTTATGTTAGCTATATGTTGTGTAGTATCAATTATTCTCACAGAAGGTGGTAGTATGATATCTTCAGCGGTTACTTTTTTTGGTCCGACAACATGGATAGATCCTTCTCGAATTCCGTACGCATCACTTCGAAGTACAATTTCTTTTAGATTCATCAAAATTTCATGTATTGATTCCTCAATACCTATTATCGCGGAATATTCGTTTGATATATTGTGAAATTTAGCACGTGTGATACATGTTCCTTCTACTTCTCCGAGTAGAACTCTTCTTATTGCACTGCCTATTGTATTAGCTTGACCTTTGCGAAGCGGAGATAAAGTGAAACGACTATAATTAAAACGCTTACTCTCTGTTCTGGATTCGACGCACTTCAATTCTGGTATCTTTATTGAGACTGATATTTCATTCTGATTCATAATATTATTTTTAATAAATGATTTAATCATTTCTTTCTCTTTCAATTTATTCAATTTTTACACACGTCTCCTTTTGGGAGGTCTACATCCGTTATGTGGCACAGAAGTTACCTCATAAATATTCTTTATTTTTATACGACTTTGATAAATAGCTCGCAGTGCTGGTTCTTTCCCCGGACCATTGCCACGTAGCATAACTTCTGCTTCTTTCAGAAGACCTTGATTTACTAAGGTATGAACAACATTTTCTGTTGCAATCTGAGCAGCAAATGGTGAACGTCTTTTTGTACCTTTGAATCCGCAAGAACCGGCAGAAGACCAAGAAACCGCTTGCCCTTGTGTATCTGTAACAGTAACAATGGTATTGCGAAAACTTGTTCGAACACAAATAACTCCTTTCAGTATTCGATGTTTAGTTTTACGTGGCAAAAATCTTCTTGTAACTCTACGTGGCACATATTTTCTTGTATTTTTTGACACAAATTTTTTCGTATTTTTTGACACAAATCTTTTCTTGTTATAATTTCTGATCAATTTTGATATTTTGAAGTAAAAAAAAAAAATATTCTAAAATAGATTATAATCTAATAATATGAATATGACGCCGAAATTTATTTCTTTTTTTTTTTTTATAATTTCTTATAATGGGAATTATCCCTGTTTTTGTTTATGCCTTGGATTGTAACAAATTACAACAAGGCGTTTCCGTCTACGAATTAGGCGGCACTTTTCGCAAAGTTTGCGAACAGAAGCACGTATTTTCATATTTGTGGTCCTTTTTTGAATACTAAAATCTTTTGTTAATGGGCCTCATCGGTAGCATCATCCTTTCGTTTGACGGGATATCTATATATTATACGTCCCTTGCTTAAATCATAAACAGGTAATTCAACTCTTACTCTATCTCCCGGTATTACTCGTATTGTTCGACATCTCATTTTACCCGATATAACCGTTAAAACATCTACATCATTATCTAGATGGACTAAAAACATAGCATTAGGATATGCTATGGTAACTACGCCATCAATAGTGACAAAATTCTTTTTGGTACTCATTTTTACTAGCTTTTCACTATATTATTAAGTTTGTTTATTACCTAACTATGACATTAGATTTCTAAAAGAGAAGAATCATTTAATTAAATAAAAGACGTTTCATTTTTTTTTTTTTCGTTAATATCTTTTTTTTATCAGCTATTACTAACTTAATAATATTCATTGAGTATAATTGAATTCTTTTTTTTGTCAGCTAAATTTCTGACAGTGAACATTCAATTCAATTATGATCAATAATTTTTCTTTTGATAATAGTAAATTACTTATTTTTTATAGCATTGCAATATTGTAGGCAAAAATGCAATCTAGGCATTTACTTTTTGTTTTGGAGTTACCAAAAAATACATAATAATTCTCCTCCTATTTTTTTTTGTCGAGCTTCTCGATCAGTCATTATTCCTTGCGAAGTAGAGAGGATTGCAATCCCCATTCCACCTAAAACTTTAGGTATTTCTCGATAATTAGAATAGATTCTCAGACCAGGTTTGCTAATACGCTTTGAAGCGGTTATATATCTCTTTTGCGTCCTTCCCCTAGATTTTGAAGTTAAAACAAAAAAATATTTTTGACCTTCTCTATGTTTCCTAACATCCTCTATAAAGCCTTCTCGTAGAAGAATCCTTGTGATGTTCTCGGTAATAATAGTAGCCGCCACTCGAACTGTTTTTTTTTTTACCATGTCAGCATTTCTAATATAAGTCATTAGATTAGCAATAGTATCGTTACCCATGACGAACTAATTCTTAATAATTTACTAAATATAAAGGCATGTTTATCTTTTTTTAGGAATATGCCTGACATTACTTTTACATAATTTATCAGTATTTATAGTACTTCAGGAGCCAATGAGATTATTTTGGTGAAATTCAATTCTCTCAATTCTTCAGTAACTGAACCAAAAACTCGAGTTCCTCTTGGATTTCCTTTCTGATCAATGACAACTGCTGCATTGTCATCAGATCGTATTATCATTCCATCGCTACGTTTAAGTTCTTTACACGTACGTATAACTACGGCTCTAACTATTTCTGATTCTTGCAGAGGCATATTAGGTGCTGCTTCTTTAATTACAGCGATGATAATATCGCCAATATTAGCGGTGTTACGATTACCTGCTCCTAGCACTCGAATGCACATTAATTTTCGGGCTCCACTGTTGTCTGCTACATTCAAGTAAGTTTGGGACTGAATCATTTTTCCTCCAATTGTTACCTCGGCAGAAAAAAAGGTATTTATTATCAAATAAATGATCTTTTTCTGCCAGAAATATCTCTTTGGTTCGGCATTATTTACGCGAACTAGTAATAAATTTAGTATGTATAGGCATTTTATATGCAACGATTTGAAAAGCTGCTCTCGCTATAGTCTCTGATACTCCACTTATTTCATAAAGTATTCGACCTGGTTTGACGACGGATACCCAATATTCCGGAGATCCCTTGGCTTTCCCCGAACCCATACGTATTTCTGCAGGTCTCGTTCTAATAGGTTTGTCAGGAAATATACGTATCCATATTTTTACGCCGCGACGGGCATAACGAGTAATTGCTCGTCGTCCTGCTTCTATCTGCCCAGATGTGATCCAAACAGGTTCCAATGCCTGAAGAGCAAATCTACCAAAACAAATGCGATTACCCCGAGAAGATATTCCCTTGATTCTTCCCCTATGTTGGTGACGAAATTTCGTTCTTTTTGGGTTCTAGTCGATGGTTGTATAATATAATACTATTTTAATTCCATCTCTATTTCAGAACCGGATATGAGAGTTTCTTCTCATCCGGCTCCTTGTGAAGAATCTATGGGATCATAAATAGTGAGGTCCTAGAAATCAATCAGTATTGATTCATTACACATATTAGTTATTCATATTAATATGAGAATACAAATACCTCTATATGTCCAATAAGTATCTTACAGGCGAATATTAACTCTAAGTTATTTGGGGTTTCCTTTTGGACTCCAATGAAATTTATTCTTTATTGGTTTATTTCGCCATCCTATCCAATGAATGATTAAGATTTCTATATGATCTTATGCAATCACAGGTTCCATCGTTCCCATAGCTTTTAAATGGCTGCTTAGGTATACCCTCTGCAATGGAGTTCTTATTTATAGTGTATTATAAGAATCAATTTTCTTAGTTTCCATTGATCCGAAGCTCTTTTTAATAAACTGAATAGAAATAATCAGGATAATTCTTATGCTTTATCACACTGCTCTTTGAGGGTGATTTATGAACCATACAATACTGTAAGGAAGAAGATTTCATTTTCTTTTTTTCTCCTTCCCTTTTTCTTTTCTTGCATTACCAAAGACTCTTTTTCTCTTTACGAGAGATATAGGTTTGTCTCTTCGTGTCGTGGAAAAAAAGGTCTTTCGTTTCTTTGATAGAACTATCTATATTTAAATAACTAGCTTATTGGATCTTAGTCAAATATACTAGAGACCAATTTGTTTTTATTTCGAGTTCCCTATCATTAATTTTAGAAAAGAAACAAAAGCTTGATCTCAACGAGTCGCACACTAAGCATAGCACTGCTCCAAGATGTTTAATAATTTTTATTTGATCTTATAGAATTTAAGATTTATGATTGGTTAGATTATAGAAAGATATTGCTCATCTTAAACAAAGATCCAAATTTTTATCCCTAATACTCCATAGACGGTTTGAACCGCATAATAACAATAATCAATTTTAGCTCGAAGGGTCTGTAGGGGCACTCTACCTTTCATAGCCGATTCTTTCCGGGCTCTCTCAATTCCGTTAAGACGCCCTTTAATTTTTATTTTAACACCTTCTACATCTGCCTTTTCAGCTAGTTGAATAGCTTTTTTCATTATTTTTCTTATTTCAACTCTCTCCTTTAGTTGTAGAGCAATATATTCCGCAAGAACTTTGGGTTCTCTATAAGGTGTATCCACTTTTTCTATAGAAATGACAAGTTCTCTGTTTACAGAATTAAGCATACTTTGTACAAGCATTTTTTGTACTTCCTTTCTTAATTCCTTCATTTTTTCTTTTTTTCTTGGCGCTTTTTTTTCGATAAACAAATCGACAAATGCAATATATATATTTACCGAAATCAATTCGGTCTGTTTCAGAATCTCTATACGTGTAATTCCTCCATAACTAGAATTGATAGAACTTTTGATATGTTTTACATAATTTTCAATGCAATTATATATTCTCTCATCTTCTCGTAGATCTTCGGAATAATCCCTTTCTTCAAACCAAAGGGAATAATGGTTTTGAGTAAAACCAAGTCTAAAACCAAGTGGATTTATTTTGTTTCCCATACATATTTTTTTAGTACTTTAAGTAGTAGTATATTTGCGGCATAAATGGATCATCTATTTGGATATTTTGTTTCTATTTAATGTTTCATCGTACTGTTATGTAATCGTGAGTTGAATTACCCCAATAATGTATCGTAAATTAATGTAATACTTATATGACAAGTGGATTTCTGTATTTGATAACCACGACCCCGAGCTCTAGGTCGAAATCTTTTCAAAGTAGGACCTTCATTCACTTCAGCCGCAAGGACAGCTAAATAGCACTTATGTATACCCATAAATGAATATGCATTTTCGGCTGCAGAAACAAGTACTTTGAATATAGGCTCACATGCTCTATAATCCATGAAAGACAGTATCACAAGTGCCTGTACATAGGTAGAATTACGAAGTAAATGGGCTACTCTACGTGCTTTATTAGAAGACATACGTACATGTTTAGCTACAGCTCGTATTCTTATAGTTTTTGTTAAATCTAAATCCCTATTTTGAAATATCAATTTCATCTTCATCCTCCATAATGAATTAATGTATACTATTTACAACGAGACTTTTTTATTTATCGTTTCTCTCTCTCTCTTTTTTTGTGTGTGTGTGTTTTTTTTTTTTTTTTTTTTTTTTTTTTTTTTTTTTTTTTTTTTTTTCGTTTTTCGATTTTTTATCCTTTTTCGCATGTCCCTGGAAAATGGAAGTAGGTGCAAATTCTCCTAATTTGTGGTTTATCATACCATTTGTTATAAAAATGGGTAAATGTACCTTTCCATTATGAACAGCAATGGTATGACCAATCATTGCGGGTACAATGGCAGATCTACGGGACCAGGTTACTATTATCTTCTTCTCTTTAATCATGTTTAGATTATCGATTTTACTTAACAAATCATTAGATACAAAAGTATTTTTTCTTAGTGAACGTGCCATGGTTAATTAATTACCTTTCTTTTTATTGATAGAAAATAAAAATGGATTTACAACTATTCCTATTTACGTCGACGAAGAATTGAAACATCGCTATATTTATTTCTCTTCCGACTTTTTCTTCCAAGTGCGCTATAGCCCCAAGGAGTCAGGGGTTTTTTTCTGCCAATTGGAGCTCGTCCTTCACCACCCCCATGAGGATGATCTACAGCATTCATAACTATTCCTCTTACTTCAGGACGTTTACCCAGCCAACGTTTTGACCCAGCTTTACTTAAAGTTCGATTTTTCCATTTAACGTTGCCTACTTGTCCAATTGTTGCTGAGCAGTTCTCAGATATTAAACGAACCTCTCCAGATGGCAATCTTAATGTGCTCAATCGGCCTTCTTTTGCGATCAATTCTGCCACAGCACCCGCTGCTCTAGCTAATTGTCCGCCTTTTCCGACTTGTACTTCGACATTATGTATAGTCGTGCCTAAAGGTATATTGGTTGAAGTAGATCTTTAATTCGTAAAAATCCCTTCCCAAACTGTACAAGCCTCTCTCAGGGCATACAGCTTTCTGGATGTGAATAGAATATGATTATTATTAATCTATTTGTATATAGAGACTTAAGATGAAGTGCATACTTTCAATTCCTTATGTCCTTATTCTGTACATCCTAGGTTTCTTTATTCCATCATCTGGCTTATGTTATTTTTTCATGTAGCATTCAGAATGAATGACTTTATTAAATTACGTTAATGCTTTCGCATCTTCCGGATAACGTAGGAGGCATTTTAAATATCAATTTTTTTGATAAAAAAACTATTTGTCACTGTTCAGCTTCGAATCTGCCTTTGACCATCAAATCAAATGTGAGTTACTTGTTTTTCTCTTCAGAACAAGGGTTCCTTTACCTTAGTTGTTTCTGCTTCAGACAATTAAGTCTTCTCCATATTATCATATCTCTGGAGTCAATAATTAATTCAGAAACTATTGAACTCAATCACCCGCTGTTCTTTATCCTCAGTTTCCCTTTGGGATTGATCCCATCAAAGTATTTTAGTTGGATCAGTGATAGATTTTAAGGTTTTGCTGTAAACCCAATCGGTTATTTCCGATTACGTACAATTAATAATTCAAACCGCACTCAAAGGTAGGGCATTTCCCATTGATATGGGGGCTCTTGCACCGGAAATAATAGTATCTCCAATCATAATCCCTCTCGGATGCAAAATATATGTCTTTTTACCATTTCTATAGTGCACAAGACAGATATATGCACTTCTATTAGGGTCACTCTCTATTGTTACAATTTTTCCCAGTATGTTTTTTTCACTCCGTCGAAAATCAATTTGACGATACAGACGCTTGTGACCTCCTCCTCTATGACGTATGGTAATAATTCCACTGTTATTACGACCTTTCCCACAACGATGCCAGCCAGAAGTCAATTTCTTTTGTGGATGAGATTGGACTTTTTCATCAAAACTTGATAGAGATTTATCACGTGTGCCCGGAATCAAAGTCCTGTACGAACGGGTGTTCATGTTTGACAATTCCAATAAGTTTCATTTTGAAGGAAAAAGTGGAATAGAATCACCTGGTTTTAGTGTAATAATAATACGTTTATAATGCATTCTATGTTTCATTATTTGTTTTCTATTTCCTCTTTTTTCTTTCTTTTGCGGAGGTCGATAACTATTGACTCCTATTACTTTAACATTGAAGAAAAGTTCAATCCAATTTTTGATCTTTGTTTTATTTGATCCCGAATCGACATTTAAAATATATTGATTTTTCTCAAATAGATTAACACTTTTCTCTGTAAGTACGAAATCTAGGCATTGAACTTCATACATAAATATTTCTCCTTTGCTATCATTTACAAATAAAATACAAATGCCTATATCCACCTTTATTATAGTTCAATAAATAGAATTAAACTATAGTTATATATGATACTCTAGTTGCATAGAAAATTCTGTTTTTAAGATATTGTAATCGACTTCTATTGAAAAGAAAAAACAAAATCGATAAACATTATCTAAAAATGGTAACATATTTTTTTTCTCTCAAATTATTATTTGTCTTCTTCCTTATTAAATAAAATCATCCATCATTGTAGAATCCAATTCCTCTAATGGATTCCTTACTAGCTGTAAGTAAAGAATGTTTGTTATTAGCTTTTGTATAACAAGGCTTAGTGGTTTGAATTTAAATGAGTTATTTCGGTACCTTATATCATCTGGAGCAGTTTATAGTCCTTAAGCAGATAGTATAATTCTACCTCTATTCTTATTAAGTAATTAATATCCTCTATCAGAGAGGAAAGGTTATATTTCAATGATCTCCAGGTCATTATTAATATGAATAAATATTGTTCGATTTACATGTTTGTTTTTTTTTTTTTTTAATATACTTGATCTGGACCTGAAGGAAGGCTAAAACATTAGCCTTCCTTATATTCAATTCAATCCATCCCAACCTGAAATTCAATTCATTACTCACCTAAGGGAAATTTTTTTCTACCTGACCTGCCTAAAATATCAGCTCTCGTTATATTCTAATTCAACCCATCGCAACCTGAAATTCAATTCATTACTCACCTAAGGGAAAATTTTTCTGACGACAAGGTAAACCACTAAAAAGACCATAAATCTACCCACTTCTCATTACCTCCTTTTGCCTCATTATTAATAAATTATATTATATTGACTTTTGTCAATTAAAAAAAGAAAAAAATACAAAAAGAGATAAAAAGAAGCAAGCTCTTAGCTGGTCATCTTATCTTATACGTAGGATATAGTTATATTATAACTACAATTATACGAAATGTCAACAAAATATGGCAAATTCATAATTAGACCATTTTTTTTTAATTCCTATTTAAGTTTCAAATTCAAAAATGATTCTGACCTTTCAATCACTCAACATGTATAATTCAATTATTTCGCTCAGAACATTTTTTAAAAGAGCTCGTGGAACCATGCTATCAAACATTCCAAAATCAAATAAAGAATCAGATATTTGATCTTCATCATCTACTATCTGATTTAATGTCTGTTCAATAACTCTTTTACCCGCAAATGCAATGTATGCATTTGGCTCGACAATCGTGACATTAGCTAACATACCAAAGCTAGCAGTGACTCCACCAGTTGTCGGAGATGTAAGAACTGAAATATATGGCAATTTTTTTTCCTTTTGATGTGTATGCAACACAGCAGCTATCTTATTCATTTGCATTAAGCTAAAACTTCCTTCTTGCATACGAGCTCCGCCAGACGCACACACGAGAATTAATGGAAGAAGATGCTCAGTAGCATACTGTATTAAACGGGTTATTTTCTCACCCACTACCGATCCCATACTGCCTCCCATGAACTGAAAATCCATAACTCCGAGTGCGACAGGAAGACCATTTATTTGACCTATGCCTGTTTGAATAGCGTCGGGTAAACCTGTTTCTTTTTGATAGGAAGTGTTATAATCGTCATAACATTGTTCTTCTGTTTCTATAAATTCGTCCTTTCCTAGATTAAGTGTACTCTTAATTAGTTTTACACCAGCGTCGACATACTCTTTTTCTTCTTTAGTTAAAGAAGCATAAGTTAAAGGATATTCTTCTTCAATATCCTCAGTATCTTCAATATCCTCAGTATCTTCAATATCCTCAGTATCTTCAATATCTTCTATATAAGTTTTTTCGTTTTTCTTACAAAATTTTTCTTTGCTATCTAGTGCTAATGTAGAAAAATTTTTCATTATCTCTAGTAGATATAGAAATAATATATCAATCTCAGTATCTTCAGTACACAACAATAAATTATTGTCACAATCTTTTTCGTTTTTCTTGTAATGGAGGTATAGATTTTCTATTTGTCGATATAGTGGATCATCATGTATGAGATCATCATGTATGATATGATCAATGCTATTATCACACTCATAGCGATCTTGTTTTTTAACGTATTCTACTAGAATATCGGAACCGAATCGATAGAATTCTTCTCCTTTAAGTAAACCACAACAACGAAATTTAAACCAATATTTAAATTTTTTCAAAACCAGATATCTTTCCATCAAACATATCGCCGTATGTTTTCGCAACCATAAAAAGTAATTTGTCTCTGGATTATTTCCTGGATAAAAAGGAAATAGTTTTTTTATTTTCCTTGCTTTTCTTTTTTCTTCCGGAAAATCAAGTTCTATTTTCACTAAGTTTACCGCCGCTACTTTCAAGAACTTATCTTGTGATAGTAATTGTTCTTTTAAATTGGCTAATTGTTTAATTAATTTAATTAGGAAGGTCAAATTTATGAAAATTTTCAATTCAAGCAAATCCATTAAAGATTGTACAGGTTGAATAGAATTTTCTAGTATAGCCAAAAAAGTATTTATACTTTGATCAGTTTGATCGAATGCTGCATCTATAAAATCGTGCACAACATCTATTGACAATAGAGATATAAGTTCATCATTTTCAAATGATGTATCTATATTTAAAATACGCATGAACCATATAAGTTGTTCATCATCTTTCAAATCTTTATCATCTAAAATAGATGAAAAAATAGATAAAAGCGCAAATCGCTGTAATTCATCTGTTATTTTTTTATGTATTTCAAAAAGGACAAATTGAACTGTTTTCAAACCTGTATCAATAATATTTTGTATTATTTTTATAGTTTCCTTTTTTTCTAAACTCAGATATTTTATGAATTTCTTTTCTAATACAACCTTAACGATATTAACAAGAGTAATATTGTATCCTACTAATGTTTTCAACTCATTTTTTTCTTCGTGAAAAAATTCAAAGTAAAAATATTTGTCATAAATTATTTTGTACAATAAAGTTGAGACCCTTTGAACCATTTTGATGTCAAACGTCGTATGCTGTTTTTCTAAAACATTTGTACTAGAAAAATGAATGTCCATAGGACACCAAGTGCCATTATCAATTAATAATTCAATTCGCTCTGAACTAGTCATCTGTAGCGTTGCCCCGCATTCCTCACAAACACCTTTTTGTTCTAAAAAAAATTTTTTATATATAACGGTCTCACAATTCTCGCACAAAAACCACAAATGTTTAAAACGTTCCGAATTCAATCTGTTTTCTACAGGTTTTGTTTCGTCGATATGTTCAGAATCTTTGTTTTCTTCACACATTTTCTCAGAATCTTTGTCTTCTTCACACATTTTCTCAGAATCTTTGTCTTCTTCAAACATTTTCTCAGAATCTTTGTTTTCTTCACACATTTTCTCATATTTTTTCTATTCTATATTGTTACATGTACAACTTAACTTTTAATAGACACAAATAAAAACAATCATACTTTAGCTCAGTTTGGGTGCGAGCTAGAATAGATTGCAGGCCCTTGCCCCCCCGGGCCTGGATCTATTGATCCACCGACCCCATCGAGTAATCTAGAATATTAGATATTAGACAAATACCTTTCCTCTAGCCGAATTATTCTATTCCCATCCATTCGGTATTCGGCTCAATCTTAAAAGAAAAGATTGGGCCGAGTTCGCTTCGATTAAGGGACCAAACAGGCGAAAGTCACTCGATTATAAGCGATCAATCGTATCAAATTCAAATTTGATTTCCTTCCATACTTCACAAGCGGCAGCTAGTTCAGGACTCCATTTAGTAGCTTCGCGGATCACTTGATTACCTTCACGCGCAAGATCACGTCCTTCATTACGAGCTTGTACACAAGCTTCTAAAGCGACCCGATTAGCCACTGCACCAGGTGCATTTCCCCAAGGGTGCCCCAAAGTCCCTCCACCAAACTGTAATACGGAATCATCTCCAAAGATCTCGGTCAGAGCAGGCATATGCCAAACGTGAATACCTCCTGAAGCTACAGGCAGAACACCCGGCATAGAGACCCAATCTTGAGTGAAATAAATACCACGACTTCGGTCTTTTTCAATAAAATCATCACGCAATAGATCCACAAAACCCAAAGTGACTTCTCGTTCTCCTTCAAGTTTACCTACTACAGTACCAGCATGAATATGATCTCCACCAGACATACGTAGTGCTTTAGCCAGTACACGGAAGTGCATACCATGATTTCTTTGTCTGTCAATAACTGCGTGCATTGCGCGGTGAATGTGAAGAAGTAGACCGTTATCTCGGCAATAATGAGCCAACGAAGTATTTGCCGTAAAACCTCCAGTCAGATAGTCATGCATGACTATAGGAACTCCCAATTCTCTGGCGAATACTGCTCTTTTCATCATTTCTTCACATGTACCTGCAGTCGCATTCAGGTAATGTCCCTTAATCTCACCCGTCTCAGCCTGAGCTTTATAAAGTGCTTCTGCACAAAAGCAGAAACGATCTCTCCAGCGCATAAATGGCTGGGAATTCACGTTTTCATCATCCTTGGTAAAATCAAGTCCACCACGGAGACATTCATAAACCGCTCTACCATAATTCTTGGCAGATAGACCCAATTTTGGTTTGATAGTACATCCCAATAAAGGACGACCATATTTGTTTAATTTATCTCTTTCTACTTGAATACCATGTGGTGGGCCTTGAAAAGTTTTTGAATAAGCAGGAGGAATTCGTAAATCTTCCAGACGTAGAGCCCGTAAAGCTTTGAATCCAAATACATTACCTACAATAGAAGTAAACAGGTTAGTCACAGAGCCTTCTTCAAAAAGGTCTAAAGGGTAAGCTACATAGGCAATAAATTGAGTTTCTTCTCCAGGAACGGGTTCAATATCATAGCATCGCCCCTTGTAGCGATCAAGACTGGTAAGGCCATCGGTCCAAACAGTGGTCCACGTACCAGTGGAAGATTCGGCAGCTACCGCTGCTCCCGCTTCTTCGGGGGGCACTCCAGGTTGAGGAGTGACTCGGAATGCTGCCAAGATATCAGTATCTTTGGTCTGATATTCCGGAGTATAATAAGTTAATCTGTAATCTTTAACACCCGCTTTGAATCCGACACTTGCTTTAGTCTCTGTTTTTGGTGACATAAATAAGTCCCTCCCTATGATTTATTAGTTAATAGCTCTTACAAGAACAAGGTCTACTCGACCTGGGTGTCGAACGTAAAGAAACCCTTTTGTATTATATTAAAAAAAAAATTTGTACAAAATACTCATTTTGTAGCCTCTATTGTCAAAAAGGTTTTTCTTTCATTCAAGTTATATTGTATCATGTTTTGTATGTATGATGCAACCCAATTTCTTAGTTTGACCTGAGGACCTTTCGGCAATTCCAATTTATTCTATTATTAATAGTGAAATGTGGTAGGTTTCTTCACTTTAGGCGAAGAATAAAAAAAAAAAAAATTGCAATAGCAGACAGCATGGGCATAGGTGGAAATGTGCCTAGTTATTGGCTCAGACAGTTAAAGACTTCCTTAAGATTGGAATCTATTTACTTACAATTTCGTAGATTCATTTTTTATCTCAATAAAATTGCATCAGCAGCCTCTAGTCGTGTTCTAGCTCTTTTGAGAGCCACATCAGCCTCGATTGCTTGTCTCTTGCCTTCAGCTCGCGCACGATCAGCTTTCGCTAGTCTAAAACTTTCCTGAGCCTCTTGAAGATCTATATCAATACCTCTTTCTGCATTATTTACCAATAATGTGATTTCATCATTGTCTATTTTGGCAAAACCACCCATCAAAGCCATAGTGGACCACTGGGCATTGAGTCGTATTTTCATGACTCCTATATCCAAAGCTGTTACAATTGCAATATGATTGGGTAATACACCCATTTGACCACTATTGGTAGTAATTATTATTTCTTGAACTTCTGAATCCCAAACAACTCGATTGGGAGTGAGTACACGAAGATTTAGGTTCATTTTTTTTTCTTTAAATTTCTTTTAAGTTCATAGCCTTTGCGGTAGCTTCATCAATGTTACCTACCAAATAAAAAGACTGTTCGGGTAGACCATCTAATTCTCCGGAAAGGATCATTTGAAAACCTCTAATCGTCTCTATTAGGCTCACATATTTACCGGGGGAACCGGTAAATACCTCTGCTACAAAAAAGGGTTGTGACAAAAACCGTTCAATTTTTCTTGCTCTTGCCACAATTAAACGATCGTCTTCTGATAATTCGTCTAATCCAAGAATAGCTATAATATCTTGAAGTTCCTTATAACGTTGCAAAGTTTGTTTAACTCCTTGCGCAGTTTCATAATGTTCTTCGCCTACGATCGAAGGTTGGAGCATAGTTGATGTGGAATCCAGCGGATCTACCGCTGGATAGATGCCCTTGGCAGCTAATCCTCTCGATAGTACAGTAGTAGCATCTAAATGTGCAAATGTTGTAGCAGGAGCGGGATCAGTCAAGTCATCTGCAGGTACATAAACTGCTTGAATGGAGGTTATAGATCCTTCTTTCGTAGAAGTTATTCTCTCTTGTAAAGAACCCATTTCCGTGCTAAGAGTTGGCTGATAACCCACTGCGGAAGGCATTCTGCCTAATAATGCGGATACCTCTGATCCTGCTTGGACAAAACGGAAGATATTGTCAATAAATAGAAGTACATCTTGTTTATTGACATCTCGGAAATATTCAGCCATAGTTAAAGCAGTTAAACCTACTCTCATACGAGCTCCTGGTGGTTCATTCATCTGACCATAAACCAGAGCTACTTTGGATTCGGATATATTTTGTTCATTAATGACTCCCGATTCTTTCATCTCCTTGTAAAGATCATTTCCTTCACGGGTACGTTCTCCTACTCCACCAAACACAGAAACCCCTCCATGAGCCTTAGCAATGTTGTTGATTAATTCCATAATCAAGACTGTTTTACCCACTCCAGCTCCCCCGAATAATCCAATTTTTCCCCCACGGCGATAAGGAGCTAAAAGATCCACCACTTTAATGCCTGTTTCAAAGATTGAAAATTTGGTGTCCAACTGTGTAAAGGCAGGAGCAGATCTATGAATAGGAGATGTTGTGAGAGCATCTACAGGACCTAAGTTATCCACGGGTTCCCCAAGAACATTAAAAATTCTTCCGAGAGTAGTTTCACCAACTGGAACACTAAGTGGCCCTCCTGTATCAATTACTTTCATTCCTCTCATCAAACCGTCTGTAGCACTCATAGCGACAGCTCTAACTTTATTATTTCCTAATAATTGTTGCACCTCACAAGTCACACTTATTGGTTGACCAGTTGTATCGTTATCTTTAACTATCAAAGAATTGTAAATTCTAGGCATACTACCTGGAGGGAAAGATACATCTAGTACTGGGCCGATGATCTGAGCAATACGTCCTGCCTTCTTTTCCACAAGTGCGGAAACCCCAAAAATAAAAGGATTGGTTCTCATAAATAATAAATAGGATATTGATTCCAATTGCTAATTGTTAGCAAAAAAAACCTAAAAAAGCACAAATGCTCTGTAATGAGTTGATCAGTCAATAATCATTTTGGAGTTCTAACTTCAATTTACTTAGTAATCTCTTTCTTTGGAAAGTTCAACTTCGATAATGATCTCAAAATGGATTCATTATCATTATTTAAAATGGAATGAATTTTTCTTTTTTACTAACGAATTTATTTTCTTCAAAATAGAGTAAAACTTATTTGTTACGATTGAGTAATAAATCGTAGCAAATAAGTTTTACCTACTATTGGATTTGAACCAATGACTCTCGCCGTATGAAAGCGATACTCTAACCACTGAGTTAAGTAGGTTCTTTATTAAGTCATACCTAAATTCTAGGCATAATTAGACATATAAACAATATGCCCTTAAGAATGATTAGATCAAATATCATCTTGACAGAAAGTGATCTATTTTATTAGTATATTTTCAAGACTAAACTGTGAGGGGCTATAGCTCAGCTAGGTAGAGCACCTCGTTTACACGTGCGCCAATGGTTTTCAGAAGAGTTTATTGGTTCATTTGGTTCATAAAATAGATTTTAGTCTTACTCTATTAATTAGGAGAACAATAGCATGACAAAGATGAAGTTCGTTCTATGATTCGAACTATAGATCTAGTTGATATGGTCAATCTCGGGGGCATTCAATGTCAGACATAATGAGTATAATACGTACGAGGATCTCAAAAAAACATTTCTTTTTGCTCTATGAACTTTGAGGTGTATGAAGTCTCATATTCTTATTTTGGGGTGAGAGAGACTCCATTTGGAGAATCTATGTCTAAGCATGACAGACCTACGTCAAGGGAATCTTTTGAAGCACTTTGGGATTGCTTCCGAAAAATTATTCGTTTCAAGCAAACGGAGCCATCTTATTATCTGTTCCGGAAAAGAATGGCAGACTAACTGATTTTTACATCAGTTAATGAAAGAGCCCAATGCAAGAAAAATGCATGTTGGGTTCTTGGAACAGTTCAAATCATTTTGGTAATAAGAAATTTGATCTGTTCTACCGAGAAGGTCTACGGTTCGAGCCCGTATAGCCCTATACAATTAGAAAACTCTTCTATGTTTTCTCGCTCATATTGTCCCTACGATCCAATGCTAGTTTTAAATGAAAGAAAAAAGCATCCAATTGATTTGCTATTTAAAGGAACTGACGACTTACACAGAAGATCATTAAAGAAAAAGTAAAGAGGAAATACGAAAATAAAAAAAATTTGGAATTATTCATAATAGAATAAATAGTCTTTCGACTGCGATCCAGAGCAGACTCTTATTCTTCAATATCTCTGTTATAAAGAAGAACAGATCGGACATCGTGTCGAACTAAATATGGGCACATACATAATCCTTTTATTTTGTTTATGAAAAATTTTATATATTCCACGGGTGGATCGGTACCTATCGATTAGAATCAATATTCTAGTCGAACTCGGTTGTCTTTTTAATTTGTTAGCACATCTCACATCGTTAGAAACAACGACCCTGAAAGCTCCCTTATTTCAATAGATAAAATTTCCTTACATCAAACCATATTAACACGTTACAACACGAACCAACGTGAAGTCTGCCGAATTGCACGGGTTCGAACCATTTCCTAATTTTTTTTTAAATACAAAATATTCTTTTATTCATTTCCGTGTTAAGTCACAGACGAAACATTGAATTAATATACAAAAATGATAATGAATCATTCGGGAGGGGAGAGAAGCGATTAATAAATGGACAATACAACAAATAGAAGAATTCGATTTATTTAAACAAAACAGGAATCATCTATTTATGTTTCTATTTTCTGAATATGATACTTTTTGGATATATTTATCCATATCCAGTCTTATTCCGATTCTGGCATTCTCAATTTCAAGAAGTTTGGCTCCAATAAATAAAGGGCCGGAGAAAGCCACTAGTTACGAATCAGGTATAGAACCAATGGGAGATACTTGGATCCAATTTAGAATTCGCTATTATATGTTTGCTTTAGTTTTCGTTGTTTTTGATGTGGAAACAGTCTTTCTCTATCCGTGGGCTATGAGTTTTGATATTTTGGGTCTATTTACATTTATAGAAGCTTTTATTTTCGTGATCATCTTAATTGTTGGTTTAGTTTATGCATGGAGAAAAGGAGCATTGGAATGGTCTTAACCCCCAAATTTTGGAATGATAAAAGACGAGTAGAAACTTCTCTAAATCTAAAGCCGGCGATAAATCTTATAGAATCATCTTTACTTCATCAAGCAACTCCAAATTCAGTGATTTCCACTACTCTAAACGATCTGTCCAATTGGGCGAGACTTTCTAGTCTATGGCCGCTCCTTTATGGTACTAGTTGTTGTTTTATCGAATTTGCTTCATTAATAGGTTCGCGATTCGACTTTGATCGTTACGGTTTGGTGCCAAGATCCAGTCCTAGGCAAGCCGACCTACTTATAACAGCCGGAACTGTTACCATGAAAATGGCTCCTTCTTTAGTTAGATTATATGAACAAATGCCGGAACCCAAATATGTAATTGCTATGGGAGCCTGTACTATTACAGGAGGAATGTTTAGTACAGATTCTTATAGTACCGTTCGCGGAGTAGATAAGTTAATTCCTGTGGATATCTATTTGCCGGGTTGTCCTCCTAAACCAGAAGCTATTATAGATGCTATAATAAAACTTCGTGAAAAAATAGCTCAAGAAATATCTGAAGATAGATATCAGTTTCAACAAAGAAAGAGGTATTTCAGTAGAAAGCATAGGTTTCATATTGGGTCCAGTATTATTATTGAAAATAAGGAGGATAAGTTTTTTCATCAATCTTATGAATCTCGTAAATCAACTTTAGAGATCACTCCCAAAACATCTGAATCGATTTCAGAGATATCATACCCTTTGAAACATTTGAAAATACGAGAGTTTGCTGGCGAATGAATAATCGTTAGTAAAAAGTAACGAGCAGGAAATAAATTTTGAAAATTCCATGAAAAATGTCAAATCCTTATACAGATACTTTGACAATAAATAGTAATCAAATGCAAGGTCGGTTATCTGCTTGGCTAGCCAAACATAAGTTAGCTCATAGACCTTTGGGTTTTGATTACCAAGGCACAGAAACATTACAAATCAAATCTGAAGATTGGGTCTCTGTAGCCGTTGCTTTATATGTTTATGGTTTTAATTATCTCCGTTCTCAATGCGCTTATGATGTAGCACCAGGAGGTTCCTTAGCTAGTGTATATCATCTTACGAGAATAAACGATAATGCAGATGAACCCGAAGAGGTGTGTATAAAAGTATTTGTCCCAAGGGAAGATCCCAGAATCCCGTCTGTTCTATGTATTTGGAAAGGTGCTAATTTCCAGGAACGGGAATCTTATGATATGTTGGGAATATTTTATGAAAGTCATCCATGTCTAAAACGTATATTGATGCCAGAAAGTTGGATTGGGTGGCCTTTGCGCAAAGACTATATTGCACCTGATTTTTATGAAATACAAGATTCTCATTGAGTGCAAAAAAAAAGAAAAAAGAATGAAACATACTTTTTGAAAAAACAGTTTATCCACGTAAACATAGATCTATATGTATTGATCTATGTATATCCCATCTAAATAGATTAAAACATTAAAAAAATAGCAATATTCATATAGAATATATCATATATGATATATTCTAAAACAAGAAAATTTATCAATTTCAATTCCATTCTATTAATAAATGTATAGAAAAATAGAGTTTTTATATCAATTTTTCTAATCTCGTGCTTTATACGTACCTCTACACTACATTTGTCTAAGTTTATCTAAAAAAAGAAAATAAAGAATGTTAGAGAAATGACTTTAATATAAAAGTCATATAATGAAAAAAGTCATATAATAACGGGAGATTTGAAATGATTTCTATAATCATTTCAGATCTCCCGTTATTCTAATAATAAGAATTAAAATCAAATTAGATGGATTTAATTATCTTAAATTTAAACTTATTCTTTTCTGACCAAAGTGGTTCGACCCAAGTCTTCTAAATTTTTCTGACGACATAGAGGTCGGGTAACCAATTCAAGTACGTCTCTTGCATTGGCAAACCCATGAATCTGGGCAAAAGTAAATTCAACTGACCATTTAGTACTAATTCCTCTTGCTTCTAGCGGGTTAGCATGAGCCATTCCCGTGATAGCTAAATCGGGTTGTAATTCGCGTATACGTCGTATTTGATTCGAATTATCCGGTTTCTCCACAATTCGTGGTATTGGTACACACATCTTTATACATGTATCTTGTAAAAGTGATAATTCAGCAGTTTGATATCGTTTATCCATATATGGAATGCCAATTTCATGAACAATCATTCCACATCTGATTAAGAATCTTGCTAGAGATACTTCTAGCAGATTATCTCCCATGAAAAAGACAGATTTACCGTGTACCAAATCAAGATAATCTTTTAAACTTTCCCATATTCGTTCCTCCCTTTCCTCCAAACCTTGGGGTTCAACACCAAATACAGGACAAATCTTTTCAATCCAAGCACGCGTTCCGTCTGGACCAATAGGAAAAGGAGCTGCGATTAATTGACATTTTTCGCGTCTTATCAAAGTTGTCGCTGTCCGGCTCAAAAATGGGTGAACACCACAAACATAAACTCCGTCACCCAATGATGGAAGATCGGTATATTTTTGAGCAGGTAACCAACCTGATACCTTGATGGATTGACGTTTTAATTCTAGATTTAGTTGAGAAGCGACGTTGGACGGCAAAGATCCAAAAAGAACTAAGGAAGGGTGATTTGCATATTCAACCAATTCCTCTTTTTTTCTAGAATGAAAAGTCAAAAAATGTTGTATAGTTTCTTTTCGTTCACGAACGGAGAATTCCGGTTCTGGACAACGATGTGCCATGGCAGCTAACACAGTATCTTCTCCTTGAGTAAAGGCATAATCGAGTCCATTTGCTCTTGCCACTAGAATTGGGATTCCAATTTCCCATTCTAGTTTGGGTGCCATACCTTCCAAATCCATTTTTATTATCTCTGTAGTACAAGTACCTATCCATATAATCACGCTAGGGTCTCTATCTTTTCTTATTCGAATACAGAGTTTTTTTAATCCTTCATAATCATTCAATTGAGCCGAGATATCTCCTTCTTCCAATTCTGCCATTGCATAGCGAGGTTCTGCAAAAATCATTACTCCAAGTGCATTTTGCAGAAAATAACCGCATGTCTTTGTACCCACAACTAAAAAGAAACTATCTTCAATTTTTTGATATAACCAAGATACACAGCTAATTGGACAAAAAGTATGATAATTACCTGTCTCACATTCGACAATGAGAGTTTCATCAATTTTCACTGACATAAATGATTATAACTATGTGGATTAAATCGTCGTAAACCCAAGTAAATTTTCCTTATTATTTTGATGTTTCCCCTCATCAATAGGATTGAGATAAAGGTCAGAGAGTAGATTGAATAATTCCCGATCTGGAATCTCCTTTGGCACAATACCTTCTGGTTGGGACAATATTTGATCCGCTATGTTTAAATAATATTCACATACATAGTTAAGAGATGGTTCGGATCCAACCATTTCAAATAAAGTTTTCCCCTTGACCCTCGAAATTCGAATATCTTCAATAAGAGGTAACACTTCTATTACGGGCATTGGACAGGCCTCTACATATTTATTGATAAGATCTCTTTTAGATGTGCGATTTCCAACCAAACCTGCTAATCGGAGTGGATGTGTACGAGCTTTTTCCCTTATAGAAGCAGTAATACGATTAGCTGCAAATAATGCATCAAATCCATTATCTGTAATAATGAGACAGTAATCCGCATAGTTCAACGGAGCAGCAAAACCTCCACAAACCACGTCACCCAATACATCAAATAATATTATATCATATTCGTAAAATGCATTTAATTCTTTTAACAATTTCACAGTCTCTCCTACCACATAGCCCCCGCATCCAGCACCTGCAGGCGGCCCCCCAGCTTCCACACAATCTACCCCTCCATAACCTTTATGAATAACATCTTCGGACCAAATATCCTCATAATGATAATCTTTGGACTGCAAAGTATCTATAATTGTAGGTATCAAAAATCCTGTAAGAGTAAAAGTACTATCATGTTTGGGATCACATCCAATCTGTAACACTTTTTCACCACGTCTAGCTAGGGCAATTGAAATATTACAACTAGTGGTTGATTTACCGATTCCGCCTTTTCCATAAACTGCTATTTTCATTTTTTGATCTCCTTTTCTTTATTTTTTATCTTCCGAACTTATTATTCGTTTGATCTAATTTTTAGTTTAACTTTGCCTTATTTGATAACAGTAAATAAATTCTAGTATGTTACATTATATTCTTTGTAACATTGTGTTTTTTTTTTTTTT